AATAATTGTAAAGTATTAAAAAATAAGTTAGAATTACCTAGGAAATTACATAATAATTTTTTGCTTCTATAACCTTGTAATAAATTGTAATAAATAGGATAAGTTATGGATAAGATTATAAAACCTGTACTTACAGAAAAAAGTATTCGTTTGTTAGAAAAAAAACAATATAGTTTTGACGTTGATTTAAAATCTAATAAGACTGAAGTTAAACATTGGATTGAAAAATTTTTCAATGTAAAGGTGAAAGCTATGAATAGTCACCGACCCCCAGGAAAAAAAAAATATGCGGGTTCCATAGTAACACATTCAGTTCGTTACAAACGAATGATTATAACACTTGAACCTGGTTATTCTATTCCACTATTCCAAAACGAATAATTTTTTTTGTTTTCTTTATACTCCTGAATACCTTTTATATGGCCATCCATTTTTATAGGGATTATACCCCAGGCGCACGTGATCGATTTGTTGTTTCAAGTTATGAAAAAGGAATAGTTCGGTTCAAACCTCAAAAGAAATTAATATCTGGCTTTACTTGTGGAAAAGGTCGTAATAACAGAGGAATTATTACTAGTCGACACAGGGGGGGCGGTCACAAACGTTTGTACCGTCAAATTGATTTTAAACGTAATAAAAGAGGTGTATCCGGAAGGATTGCTACCGTGGAATATGACCCTAATCGTAATGCATACATATGTCTTATACACTATGAGGATGGTGAGAAGAAGTATGCTCTACATCCGGGAGGAATTAAAGTTGGGGATATCATTATATCCGGACCAATAGCTACTACTCTAACAGGAAATGCCCTACCTTTGAGTGCGGTTTGAATTATTGATTTACGTAATTGGGGACAAACCCGTTAGGTTTGAAGCAAAACCTATAAATCTATCACTAAACCAGCTGTACTACGTACAGTGGATGAACCTTGAAAGGAAACTGAAGAGGAACAATAGCGGGTGTAACAAAGTTTAATAGTTCTTTAGAAAAGATTATTGACTTGAAAGATAAGATAATATGAAGAAAACTCTATTGTTTCAAGCATAGGTAGTACCGAGTATGTAGGGGTGGCCCCCCCCCGCTTCAAAACAAATATTTTGCAATAAGCGAGTCAATCACATTCGATTTGGAGGTCGAAGGCAAATCCGAAGCTAAACAGTGAGAATGTATCTTCAGAATAGAAATGAATTATTATTGAATATGCCTTCTAAGTTATCCAAAACATAAAGTATGTTAACGTAATTTGATAAAGTCTTTCGTTCTGATGCTGCATGATGAACATGAGCCAGGTGATGGGGAATACGACCACCTGGGATGTTGGAATGGAAAGTGATATTGAAAACCAAAATTAAGCTTATTCATCAAAATAAACTTCATTATTTAATTGGATAAATTATATTTTATACATCTAGAAAGCTGTATGCCTTGAGAGAGGCTTGTACAGTTTGGGAAGAGATTTCTATTCCCAATGGATAGAAATCTACTCCAACCAATATGCCTTTAGGTACAACTATACATAACGTGGAAATAACACCTGGAAGGGGTGGACAATTAGCTAGAGCAGCAGGTACTGCAGCAAAGCTCGTTGCAAAAGAAGGTAAATTGGTTACATTAAGATTACCATCCGGGGAAGTTCGTTCAATATCTCGTAATTGCTTAGCTACCATTGGGCAAGTAGGCAATGTTGATGATAATGATCGTACCCTAGGTAAAGCTGGATCTAAGCGCTGGCTAGGTAAACGTCCCAAAGTGAGGGGGGTAGTGATGAACCCCGTAGATCATCCCCATGGGGGTGGTGAGGGCAAAGCCCCAATCGGTAGGAAAAAACCATTAACCCCTTGGGGTCATACTGCACTTGGTGGGAGAAATCGAAGAAATAATAAATATAGCAATACTTTGATTCTTCGTCGCCGTAAAAATAGCTAAGTAAACTAAAAAAAGAAGGTAGTTGGCAATGGCACGTTCATTGAAGAAAGGTCCTTTCGTGGCTCATCACTTGCTGAAAAAAATTGAGAATCTCAATGTAGGAGAGGAGAAGAAAGTAATAATGACATGGTCCCGTGTATCTATCATCGTACCAATTATGGTTGGTCATACAATTGCTGTTCATAATGGACAAGAACATTTACCCATTTATATCACAGATCGTATGGTAGGTCACAAACTGGGAGAATTTGCACCTACTAGAATTTTCCGAGGGCATGCCAAGAATGATAAAAAATCTCGTCGTTAATTTAGGAGTAATTTATAATGAATCTAAAAAATAACTTGGATAATAAAGTGATATTTTCTGTTAAAAATGTACCTATGTCTGCTTCTAAACTACGCAGAGTACTTCATCAAATTCGTGGTCACTCATATGATGAAGTACTTATGTTATTAGAATTTATGCCTTATCGCACATGTCATCGCGTATTGACATGGATTTCTTACGCAGCACAAAAAGCTAAATATGAGATGGATTGGCGCTACACTGATCTATTCCTAAACGAATTTAAAGTAGATACAGGTAGTTCTAGAAAGAGATTACGAATAAGAGCTCAGGGACGTAGTTATACCATACACAAACCTACTTCTCATATAACTATTATATTAAAAAATCTGTGTATAAGAGGTAATTCAAAAAAAAAAAATAATACCACGCTAATGTAAATAGAAGAGGAAGAAATGCATGGGACAAAAAATTAATCCACTTGGATTTCGACTGGGCACAACCATAAATCACAATTCTTATTGGTTTACAAAACCAAATAATTATTCTAAATTTTTACAAGAAGATAGAAAAATACGTAATTGTATAGATGATTATGTACACAGACATGGAAAATATTATTCCAATTATGGAGGAGTTGCACGTGTGGAAATCCAAAGAAAAACAGATCTAATTCTGGTAGAGATACACACGGGATTTCCAGCCTTATTAGTAGAAAACTATGGTCAGGGAATTGAACGAATAAGGAAGGATGTACAACAAAATCTATTAGATTCTAGAATTCATAGAGTTCACGTAACCTCGACGGAAGTAGCAAAACCATATGGAGAACCTAATATACTTGCAGAGTATATTGCTATACAACTAGAGAATCGAGTTGCTTTTAGAAAAACCATCAGGAAAGCCATTGAACTGGCAAAAGAAACAGATATCAAGGGTATTAAGGTACAAATTGCGGGACGTCTCAATGGAAGTGAAATTGCTCGTGTTGAATGGGCTAGGGAAGGTAGAGTTCCTCTGCAAACTCTACGAACTAAAATTAATTATTGTTACTATCCAGCCCAAACTATTTATGGAATATTAGGAATAAAAACATGGATCTTTCGTGATGGGTAATAATTTTACTCTCTCATACATTGCGTTCTTAATACTGATAGATTGGATCGATTCCATTTTCGACCTGCTTATTTATACACGTACAAATACATAATTATATTTATCATTGAAATCCTATTGAAATAACATCTCAACAAAGTTGCTATGCTTAGTGTGCGACTCGTTCAAATGTAAATTGGGGATGTAGTGGAAGAGGAATCTCCATCTCCACAAGTAGTCAAAAATCTCTAGTTTACGCTAGAAACTAACTCATTGCTTCCTTCATATTACTAGAAGCCAATAAACCAATTACAAAGTAAGGTTATATTATTTGAAAAAAAAAATAAAAAAAAATTTCCACAAAAAAATAAATAGAATAATTTTTGTGAAGCGAAAAACTATTCAGTAATATTGAGAATAAAATTTGAATAATTAAAATTTTATTCAAACCGTATGGTAAAGAAGATAAACCTTCAAGAACAGTGTGATGAAGCACAATTTTTTTCTTCGAACTAAATCATCGAATTATTTAATAGTTTGAATTCTGGTATTAGAAATAAAGCCTTGAGTCGATGAATACTAAGTAAATTCACTCTGTCGAGGAATAAATAGGTAAGGCTCCACTGTGGAGAAGGAACCTAAACGTGAGAACCCTGGAAGCTATGGGAACGATGGAACCTATGAACAAATAAAATTTTTTAGACTTATTGGACTTGTTCATTGGGTGGGATGGCGAAATAAACCAATGGTAGATAGAATTATAATTGGAAAAGCTATGAGTAAATGGACTCAAGCAAATTTTACATAAGTAGGCAATACTTAAGAGTAAATATTCGCCCGTGAATTTTTTATTACAAAATATAATTATATAAAATTAGGATTGCATTATATCTCATATACTCGAATAGAAAAATTATGTTGAGAAAGCTAATTGCAGATTCATAATGAGTTTATTTGTATCCCTATTTGAGTAGAAAAAGATATTTTCTTTCCTGCATCTTATTGGTGGGATACCACCATGCATATGATCCTATTCACAGGGAGCCGGATGAGGTAAAACCTTCATGTCCGGTTTTGAAGTAGAGATGATATACGGAGTGAGGTCATCGACTATGACCCTAAAAGAACAAAATTTCGTAAACAACATAGAGGAAGATTGAGAGGAATATCTACCCGAGGTAATCACATATGCTTCGGTAGATTTGCCCTCCAAGCACTTGAACCTGCTTGGATTACATCCAGACAAATAGAAGCAGGACGACGAGCAATTACTCGTTACGCTCGTCGTGGCGGTAAGATTTGGATACGCGTATTCCCCGACAAACCTATTACTATGAGACCTGCAGAGACTCGTATGGGTTCAGGAAAAGGATCCCCAGAATATTGGGTATCTGTTGTTAAACCCGGTAGAATACTTTATGAAGTGAGTGGGATACCAGAAGCTATTGCTAGAGCAGCTATGCAAGTAGCTGCATACAAAATGCCTGTACGTACTCAAATCATTGTTGCTACACCTATTGGAATACAGAACAAAGATAATTCTATATTAATATAAATACAATGTTTTACAGTATGAAGTAATTAATAATTTAATATTTTGAATATGTGGATTAACCTATTCTAAAATTTCCTTGAATAACCCCCCAAAAATAAATAAAAAAAAGAGAAACTTTTTAGGGGGAATATCTTTCTTTTTTATAATCCAAATAATTAAATATGATTCAACCTCAAACGTATTTGAATGTAGCAGACAACAGTGGAGCTAAAAAACCAATGTGTATTCGAATTTTAAAAGCTAGTAATCGTAAATATGCAAATACTGGTGACGTAATTGTAGCGGTAGCTAAGGGAGCAATACCCAATATGCCTCTTCGTAAATCAGAAATAGTTAAAGCTGTAGTTGTACGTACCCGTAAAGAACTCAAACGTAACAATGGAATGATAGTACAATTTGATGACAACGCAGCGGTGATCATCAATCAAGAGGGAAATCCTAGAGGAACTCGAGTTTTTGGTCCAGTCGCTCGAGAATCAAGGGAATTCAATTTTACTAAAATAGTTTCACTGGCTCCTGAGGTATTATAAACAATAATAATAAATCTATTCTTTCGAGTTTATAATACTCCAATAAATAATTGGAATTATTATTAGCTTAATATCACAAAAAAACATTTTTATAAACATTTTTATAAATTAATCCATATATTTATCAGACATATCTCCATCATTCCTAAAAATACTTGGAATATTTATTTATACCAATAGTAAAAAATTATTTTCATGGGTAACGACACTATTGCCAATATGATTACCTCCGTAAGGAATGCTAACCTGGGAAAGAGAGAGACAGTTAGAGTACCAGCTAATAATACTAATAAAAGCATTGGTAAAATTCTTTTACAGGAAGGTTTCGTAAAGAACCTTGGGGAACTTCGGGAGGATACAAACAATTTTTTGATCCTAACCCTGAAATACCGCGGGAGAAAGAGAGAACCATACATAACTACTTTAAGACGTATTAGTAAACCTGGCTTAAGATTGTATTATAATTATAAAGAAATTCCAAAAATTTTAGGTGGAATGGGAGTGGTAATCCCTTCAACTTCTTGCGGAACCATGACGGATCGGGAGGCTCGACAAAAACGAATTGGAGGAGAAATACTATGTTATGTGTGGTAATCAATTGAACTATAAAATGAAATATAAAATCATTCCGTATCTTCAAATATATAGTTTTTTATTAATTAATGGAAGGAGATTTCCCTGATGGAAAAACAAAAATTGATTGACATGGAGGGTGTAGTTACGGAATCGCTTCCCAATACCATGTTTCGAGTTCGTCTAGATAATGGATGTCAGGTCTTAACCCATGTTTCAGGAAGGATGAGACGTAACTACATACGAATACTACCTGGGGATAGAGTAAAAGTAGAATCAAGTCCTTATGACTTAACTAAGGGACGTATAACCTATAGGTTTCATGCTAAACCACCAAATGATTAGGAAAAATTTATATTTAATTTTTGAAAGGACCAAAAGCTGGGAGTGATACGCAAGACAATATTGTTATAGGAAGAATCTACATTCCTTAATTTATATTAGTAATTATATTTAAATAGGAGTTACAGAAACGAAAATTCGTGCTTCTGTTCGTAAGATTTGTGATAAATGTCGACTAATACGTAGACGGAGAAGAATTATGATAGTTCGTTCCAACCCGAGACATAAACAAAAACAAGGATAATATACTCAAGAATTTAATTAGGGGAGGAAGAGAAAAAACCACTTCCATAAATAATAAACTTTTGCAATATTTTTTTCTACCTCATTAAACAATTTTGTAATTTGGTACAGATTTGCATAAAATAAGTATAAATTTATACGTGATTTAAACAATGTCAAAACCTATTGAGAAAAAGGGGGGTAGTCTACGTGCAGGTAAACGTGGAATACCAAAAGGAGTTATTCATATTCGAGCAAGCTTTAATAATACCATCGTGACTGTTACAGATGTACGAGGACAGACTGTTTCTTGGTCCTCCGCCGGTGCCTGCGGATCCAGAGGTACAAAGAAAAGTACACCATTCGCTGCTCAAACTGCAGCGGAAAATGCTATTCGTTTGTTGATCGATCAAGGGGGTATGGAACAAGCAGAGATCATAATGAAAGGTCCAGGTCCAGGAAGAGACACAGCATCACGAGCCATTCGTAAAAGTGGTGTAGTACTGAGTTCCGTACGTGACATAACTCCTATGCCACATAATGGGTGTAGACCCCCCAAGAAAAGACGTATATAAATATACAGTAGAAAGTTAAAAAAATATATATATAAAAGGCTTAATTATTTAATGAGTAATTTAGATTTTGATCTAATACCACCTACTGGTAGACCTCCAGTATGGAGATGCGTAGAATCCAAAGTAGAGAGTGAGCGTCTTCTTTATAGTCGTTTCGTTTTATCCCCATTGAAAGTAGGCCAAGCTAATACCATAGGACTGGTCATGCGCAGAGCATTGCTCGGAGAAGTAAAAGGAACGTGTATTACTTGCGCAAGATTCGAAAACATAACCCATGAATATTCTACAATGGATGGTATTCAAGAATCGGTACATGATATTTTGATTAATTCGAAAGAAATCGTGCTTAAGAGCGAATCTTCTGAAGCTCAAAAAGCATTTATTTCAATTGTTGGACCCAGAAGAGTAACTGCCCAAGACATTGAATTACCAACTAGTGTTGAGGTGATCGACCCCATACAGCACATAGCTACTATTACTAAAAAAATAAAATTGAATATTGAATTAAAAATTGAAAGAGATAGTGGATATCGTAGGCGAGACATAGGGGAATATAAAGACGGAAATTTCACTGTGGATGCTGTATTTACCCCTATTCGAAGTGTAAATTATAGTATTCACTGTTTTGAAAGCTATGATAAGAGTATAATTAAAGAAATGCTTTTGTATGAGATACGGAGCAACGGGAGTATCACTCCCGAAAAAGCAATTTATGAAGCTTCTTGGAGTTCAATTAACTTATTCCTCCCCTTTATACAAGCAGAGAAGAAAAAAGAAGATCTTGAAGAAGAGGATGCACTTGAATCTGACGTGCTTCATTCCTCCTCCGCGTCGATCGTGGTGGATCAAATGGCAAAGGAAGTGACTTTCCAACATATTTTTATTGAACAATTAGAATTATCTCCAAAAGCTTATAAGTTTTTAAAAAAGATTAATGTACATACTATATCTGACCTTTTGGAGTATAGTCAGGATGATCTAATGAAGATGAAAAATTTTGGAAAAAAATCTGTTGAGCAAGTATTAGAAGCTTTGCAGAAACGTTTTGAGATACGTCTACATTAAATAAACCAGATGTTTAATAAATATAACTTTATTTAAGATTTATTTTATTAGTACAAGACAAAACATTAATTAGTTAATGTATACATACTTCAATGGTTGGGAACATGGGTAAAACCTAATAGAGGAAATTCAATTATTTTCCTCCAAATTAGGTTTTACTTTTAACCACTTAAACTTCCCAATTAAAAAAATATATATATATATATATTTTTTTATTTAATAATCCAGAGATTATTTACTTTTAGAGCAAATTCTCTATAGGTATCATAATCTTGAATAAACAAAATTTAGTTTGATAATATTCTTTTTTTAGGTCGGATATTCTATATCAAAAAAGACCCAAAGTTAGCGATTTATCAATTGGTGAGGCTGCCCCGATACCCAACCAAGGAGCCACTGCAGTACCTGCTAAAAAAACTGTTGTAGCTACTGGACGACGAAACGGATTCTGAAATTTATTAACATTTTCCAGGAAAGGTACTACCAATAATCCTGCGGGTACTGCAGCCATTAGTAGAACACCTAATAATTTATTAGGTATTGTACGAAGTATCTGAAATACTGGAAAAAAATACCATTCAGGCAATATTTCTAAAGGAGTGGCAAATGGATTTGCAGGTTCACCAATCATCGATGGTTCTAAAACTGCTAAACCTACGGTACATGCAATAGTACCTAGAATTACTACTGGAGAAATATATAAAAGATCGTTAGGCCAAGCAGGTTCTCCATAATAATTATGTCCCATACCCTTAGCTAATTTGGATCTTGATACAGGATCACTTAAGTCAGGTTTTTTTGTTATTGGGATAGGTGAATAGTCAATGATTTATCTGTCTGCTCCCCCCCCGAAGAATCGGACATGGAGATTTATCTTCATCCGGCTCAAGCAATAATAATTAAAATCTTCCCTTCCTTTCTTCTGAAATATAGACAGACATCTTACGAAGAATCTAATATTTTTTTTATTTTTTTCCCATATTTCCTACAAAGTAGACTCCATTTCGAGTTATATGCTCATCATCCGAGTAAGCTATAGAATTAAAAATAATTATTAATATGCTTTTTGGATAGTCTTATCCCTTATGAGTCACATTCTGATCTTTATTTTCCCTATGGAGAGAAACTTTCAAGTTTTTGTAAACATACAAGGTATTAACTTGTTAATACTTTGGCTTATTCATCCATTTCCTAAGATCCTTCCTTTGCTTCGATGGTAAATATTTTTAAAATGCATGGGAAATGATTGCATTTCTTCACCATATTACTCTATTACTTTTATTAACCTCTTTCTCTTTCTTCAGATAAAGAAGGAAGAAAATAAAAAAAAAAAAGAAATGAAAAAAAATGTATTAATAATACATACATCACTTTCACTTACTGGATCTTGCGAAGCCTATTTATGAATCTGATCATAGAAATAATTATTTTTTCTTCCTATCATTCCCAGTACCCAAGTTTTAATTCTATTATTTCTAATAGAAAAATTGGGATGAAGACACATCTCATTCTGATGTGACGGATTCAGTGGGTGGGGTATCCGCATAGCCAACTAAATAATTCAAGTCACACACTCCCATGATCCATCTTCTCTCTAATAAAAATCTATTTCCGGGTATTGGTACGAACCCAATGATACTTCGAAATAGAAAAAAGATCCATAAAATATTGTTCTAATTTTCAACAGGATATTCATGGCGATGAAATAATTACAAAAAAGCTATTGGCAAAGTATGAGTATTATAAATATCAACCCATCCTTATCAATTATCAAAATTTATTTACCTACAAAGGACCTGATATACCTTGTTTGCGAATCATTAGGAAGTGCATCAACATAAATACAGCAGTAAGAAGAGGTGATACAAAAGTGTGTAAACTATAGAAACGAGTCAATGTGGATTGACCTACACTGACACTTCCTCGTAATAACTCTACTAAAGGAGATCCTACTATGGGAATAGCTTCGGGTACACCAGTTACAATCTTGACAGCCCAATAACCAATTTGATCCCAGGGTAAAGAATAGCCAGTTACACCAGAAGATACGGTTAATACAGCTAGAATTACACCTGTAACCCAAGTTAATTCACGAGGTTTTTTAAATCCTCCCGTGAGATAAACACGAAATACATGCAGAATCATCATCAAGACCATCATACTTGCCGACCATCGATGAACCGATCGGATTAACCAGCCAAAGTTAACTTCAGTCATTATATATTGAACAGAGGCAAAAGCTTCTGTAACGGTTGGACGGTAGTAGAAAGTCATAGCAAAACCAGTGGCTACTTGTACTAAGAAACAAGTTAATGTAATTCCCCCTAAACAGTAAAATATATTGACATGGGGAGGAACATATTTACTAGTAATATCATCTGCAATCGCTTGAATCTCAAGACGCTCTTCAAACCAATCGTATACTTTATGGAGATAGGTGTTTACGTGCCCCCTCAAAAAACCGTACGTGGGGGTTTCGCCTCATACGGCTCAAGCAAAAACAGATCTATTTTCTATTGTAATTGTATTCTCCTTTGTCAAAAAGTACATTCTAGGAGTAAAGGCTAAATTATCTTCATCAGGGAATAGGGATAGAATTCAATGATACTATACATACGTTTTTCTTCAATGTTTATCACTGCCTGAATTTCAAGTTGGCTCTCTTTGTTAAATATGATACTGTTGGCTCTCTGAACGATCTTCCCCTTATTATCTGACATATACATATAAAAATTACCTCTGTTTGTGGAGGACAATAATGTAAAACGAATTAAAAAAGAATTATCTTGTTAAAATCCTAATAAATATTATTAAACTTTAGATTTCTACTATACTCCGATGACTTTCTCCCTTAGAAAGGTACAATGGGTAAAAACCTTCTATCGTCACTAACTTGGTAGGATATACTTCAAGATAAAAAAAAAATAATTTTTTTTTTTATCTTTTTTTTTCAGGTACAAGCACAGTCATAAGGAATAGTTAAGGTAAATTTTGGGTGAATAACAAAATCTCAAGTTATTTAACTTTTGATAACGAAGCTTGCGTAGTGTATATAAATAAATCAATCATAGTTTTAATTTTCTTAAATGTTTCTGCGCTTCGGATGCGGACCATTCAATTTGGTACCCGGCAGGTTAAGACATCCTGTAGAGAAAGAATGACAAATTATTTTGTACTACCAACAATTGGTTTGAACAAGTCACACACCCATATTCTAAAAATCCTTTGATTCAAAATTACACGATTGAACTACCCAAGGGGTAGGCAGGATCAATCTACAATTAATAAAACCTCATACTGGATTCGAGGAAAAAGGAGAAAGAAGAACAAACGATTTGTTAATTGTTATACTTCCTGGAATTCATTTGCCCCAGCCTTTTCTTCGTTTGTTAAAGAAGGCTGAGGCTTTTGGAAAAACTTCTTGAATTAATTCTGTTCACTACCAGCTTACTGGGATTCCATCCAGTGGAACGGAAGAATTATAAAGCTCCAGAATAATAACTGAAAATACTGCGGATAAAGCCATTGCAACACCCATAATAGGGGTAGTTCCCCATCCAGGAGCTACTTTACCATATTCCGAATTAAGCGGTTTCAATATATTTCCTAAACCAGTTGATTTTACTTTGGTTCTTCTGGAAATATCACTAATTTGTGTAGCCATAAGATTTACCACATTAGTTGAGATTTATTAACTTTTTGTACTATTATATTGAAAATGGAAACAAACCATTTATTGGGATTACCTAGCAATGGAAACTGCAACCCTGGTCGCTATCTTCATATCTTGTTTACTTGCAAGCTTCACTGGTTATGCCTTGTACACCGCCTTCGGGCAACCTTCTAGAGAACTTAGAGATCCCTTCGAAGAGCATGAGGATTAGTTTGACCGACCTTCCCCAGGGAGAATAAAAAAGACCACCATATAGGTTTATTAAATCAGAAAGGTTGGTTTGGGAAGGTCATTGGTCTCTTACCTCTTATTCTTTCTTCCCTACCTTATTTTTGTTATTCCTTTACCAGTAATGCAGAAGGAGAATCATTTTTTTCCCCTACTCGGAACTTTGGGTGGTTCCCGGAAAGAAATAGCAAAGAAAATTATTCCTAGAGTACCTACCAACAGGAATGTATAAACCAATGCTTCCATAAAATTGATTGTATAGCGGGAAAATTGAAGATAGCTTTCGTACTATATAACTCTCGTACTATTATTGATAAATAAGGATATTTAAATATCATCCTTTTAATCCATAACTGATGGATCTAATCTTGGAGACACAACATGAATGAGTGATTTCAGAGCAATTTTATACTACGGGTCTCCTAGTAGTTGGATCTCCCAGTTTCTGAAATGTTCCAGATTCAACTTGAGCATCTGAATCGGGATCAATACCGGCAAAGACGTCTCTGAACAAGGTTCTAGCACCATGCCAAATATGTCCGAAGAAAAAAATAAGAGCAAAGGTGGCATGACCAAAGGTAAACCAACCTCTTGGACTACTACGAAAAACACCATCAGACTTTAGAGTAGCGCGATCGGATTCAAAAATTTCGCCTAATTGAGCACGTCTAGCATACTTCTTTACTGTGGCGGGATCCTCGAAACTAGCCCCATCAAGTTCACCACCATAAAACTCAACAGTTACACCTACTTGTTCAATGCTGTATTTGGATTCTGCTCTCCTGAATGGAACATCAGCCCTTACAATTCCTTCCTCATCAGCCAGAACCACTGGAAATGTTTCGAAAAATGTAGGCATACGACGTACAAAAAGCTCATGTCCTTCCTTGTCTTTGAAGACGGCATGGCCTAACCAACCAACAGCTATTCCATCTCCATTGTCCATCGGACCTGCTCTGAATAATCCCCCCTTAGCTGGATTATTACCAATATAATCATAAAAAGCTAATTTTTGTGGAATTTCAGACCAAGCTTCTGATGGACTAAGATTTTTGGCTCTGCTGGACCGAATCCTTCGATCTATTTCTTGTTGAAAAAATCCCTGATCCCATTGGTAACGAGTAGGACCAAATAATTCTATTGGAGTAGCTGCAGAGCCATACCACATGGTTCCAGCAGCAACAAAAGCTGCAAAAAACACAGCAGCAATACTGCTAGATAAAACGGTTTCAATATTCCCCATACGTAATGCTTTGTATAATCGTTGAGGGGGACGAACACTGAGATGGAATAGACCTGCTAATATACCTAGAATACCTGCTGCAATATGATGGGAAGCTATTCCCCCAGGAACGAAGGGATCAAAACCTTCGGCTCCCCAAACCGGAGCTACAGATTGTACTTTTCCGGTTAATCCATAGGGGTCAGACACCCATATTCCAGGACCGAACAGACCTGTTACGTGGAATGCTCCAAATCCAAAGCATAATACCCCTGAAAGAAATAAGTGAATTCCAAAGATCTTTGGCAAATCCAAAGTGGGTTTACCAGTGCGTGGGTCTCGGAACAGGTCCAAGTCCCAAAAGACCCAGTGCCAAATAGCAGCTAAAAAAAACAAACCAGATAGCACGATGTGTGCAGCTGCCACACCTTCATAACTCCAAATACCCGCATCGTTTACTGTTTCTCCGGTAATACTCCAACCTCCCCATGACTTTGTTATTCCTAATCGAGTCATAAAAGGAACGACGAACAAACCTTGTCTCCACATAGGATCAAGAATTGGGTCGGATGGATCAAAAACTGCTAGTTCGTACAAGGCCATTGAACCGGCCCAACCAGAAACTAGCGCAGTATGCATCAAGTGTACAGCAATTAAACGACCAGGATCATTTAGTACAACAGTATGAACACGATACCAAGGTAAACCCATTTATTTGAGTCCCCCTCCCTTACCAAAGATAGGTAGACATCATATGACTTTCTTACGTTAAGAAACTAAGAAAATTACTGCGATGTTGGACTTTAATTTAATTATTCCAAAAGTTCGCAATAAAATTTACAGTTATGTAGTATTGCCGAGGGGAGATACCAATTCCACCTCCTACAATAAGGATAAGCAGAAATAGTTTAACATCCATGCATTTAACATCGCAATGAAATATTGGTGATACTTCCGAGAGTATAAGGTAAAAATAATGCATAGTTGGAAAGTTCAGCACAATGCTTTACTTGATTAGAAAGAATTGCATTATACTTTACATTTTCAAGCATTTTTTTCATCCTTCAATTATTTAGAATAGTGAGTCGAGACTAAAAAAAAAGTAAACCATGGATTTGTCATCCATTTATTATCCATATAAAATTACTATTTATTACCAGTCATTCCGTGTTTTTTAATATGCAAGATCCTATACAAATTGATAAATAAGTTTCGTTATTAACATCAGTTATTGATCCACGCCGTAATTTTTTTAATTCTTATATTATAGTATTATATTGTTAGTCATTCCTACTAGCGAGGACAAAACTAATATAAAGTTATTTACTAAATATTAAGAATAAAAAAATAAAATTCCAAAACTTTTTGCATTTTCTACCCTTAAAAATTTTTCCTCTCTTGTGATTTGTTCATCATGCTTCTCCTTTTCCACCTAGTTTTTTTTATTTACTATCGAGAAGGACAATCATTGCGGAGTAGGTCTTACAATTTTTTGTTCTACAATTTTTTGTGAATTTTTTCTCATTGATCCTCACCCAATTATACAAATTATTTTTTTATATTCCAAAAACTCAATATGGGATGTGAAGTTTCGTGAGTATACAGAGAAATATGAACCCCTGCTGATTAATAAGCTACTTCACTTGTAATGATATTTTTATTTATGCCCAAAACTCCTCGTATTTGATTCCATACCTATGTGTAGAGCTAAGAGTTACGCTTTCGTATTAGAGGGCAATATAATATTTAGCCCAGGAAAAGATAAATGCCTATTGGTGTTCCGAAAGTGCCTTTTCGACTCCCTGGAGACGAAGATGCTGTTTGGATTGACGTATAGTGCGACTCGTCAAACATTTGGTTTTATGGACTTTCCCCATCATTTCTTCCGATTGAGATGTTTTTACCCACTTAGGATTGGCTGAATTATCAATAATCTAAAGCGTGAGATTTTTCAAATTTGTGGAAGATATCAAACAGATTCATCAATCATGATAATCTATGGCTAGCCCGAACCAATAAAGTATTTAGGCTTCGTTAAATTCCAGGAATAGTAATTGATTGAGGAATAATCATTCAATTGTGATATATAGAGTGGTATAAGTATTCGTAACAGAAACAAATAATGGAAGAATAAAAAGATGGCAGTAATTTTACTTGTTCTATATGTACGAGTAACAATTGGATGAGTATTTTCCTCCCCGAAGTAGAGCATGAACCTAAGGATTTTATTGATGATCCAAATGAGAACGAGATGATTCTGCTGTAACGGAGACTCCCGGATTGAGTAAAACGATACATCAGTTAGCAGGTGGTTCAATAAGTTGAGAATGGAGTGAACCATGAATTTTGGGAAGAAAAACAAATTCGAACTAAGAGTTGTAAAAAAAAAAGACTTCCTAGAAAGAGGAATTACTAGTATTTAATAACTAATAAGTTTTTTGTGGAGAACGATCATTACACAATAAAATAATATAACTTTTTTTTCAATTGCTTGAGCCGTATGCACTTATAAGGTGCGTGTACGGTTTTGGAGGAAGATGAGCTACCATCAAACTATCCTAATCAACCGACTTTTTCGAGAGAGATTGTTATTTTTGGGCCAGCAAGTAGATGATGAACTTGCAAATCAACTCATTTGTATTATGATCTACCCGAATGGAGAAGATGACAGTAGAGATATGTATTTATATGTGAATCCCCCCGGTGGAGCAGTATTTGCAGGAATATCCATTTACGATGCTATGCAATTTGTAGTACCAGATGTACAAACCATATGCATAGGATTAGCTGCTTCAATGGGATCTTCTGTCTTGGCCGGAGGAGAAATCACCAAACGTATAGCGCTACCTCACGCTTTGCGCTAATGAGTTTTTATTCGTGGGTTAAAGAGTGATGTGAAAAAACTATGCCTGCACCGAGGAATGAAAGGTAATAATAGCATGGCATACAAAACTTGATACAGACGTATTACAAAGAAAACTTGGAGTATCAAAATAGTAGACACAATCACAACCATTACCTTATATTCATTCCTGAAATTTTTTTTTTAATTACTGGGTTTATTTCAGCGTCATAAACCCCTTCCTCTATTGGAAGGGAATGGAATAGCAAATATATAGGAATGAAATATGGACATATTAACCCCAATAAAAAAACTTTAGGATTGCTTAATGGGAGGAAGACATATATGCATATGAAGCAATAGAACCATTGTAGTATCTTATTCCTTCTTAAGGAGAAGAATGGTATGTAGATTTCCTATCCAACTTACCTTCTCAATAAGTATACAAAATTATTACTATATCTAACAACTATCTAACAACTAGTAGTATTATTACTTGATTCAATAAAGATAAAACTATTGTTATTCAATAGTGTAATCTATTGTGGAGCCGTATGCACAAAAAATGCTTGTACGGTTGTGAATTAAATTTTATTCATTGAACATTTTGAATGAAAAAAAAGGTAAATAAGCATTTACTAACAGGGTTATGGTTCATCAACCAGCTAGTTCCTATTATGAGGGACAAGTAGGGGACTGTATCATGGAAGCAGAGGAAGTCTTGAAACTTCGTGACTGCATCATGAAAGTTTATGCACAAAGAACAGGAAAACCTTTATGGGTAGTCTCCGAAGATATGGAAAGAGATGTTTTTACGTCAGCAGAAGAAGCCAAAGTTTATGGTGTTATTGATATTGTAGCTGTGGGAACTTCTTTGAACTCCCCAATAACTAAATTTACAAAATCTTGATTTGGTTATACTTGATTCTTCTACAAATAAATCTGAGGGGAAGATGAGATAAAAGGATAGACCTTCCAATTTAGGTCTATAAACTAAAGATATTATTATTATGGTTAGGATTAATCCGAACCAGTTAATTTTGCATATAACTTGAGATGCCTACTATTCAACAACTTATTAAGAATCAGAGACAGCCGGTGGAAGATAGAACTAAATCCCCTGCCCTTCAGGGGTGTCCTCAACGTAGAGGAGTATGTACTAGGGTGTATGTGCGACTCGTTCAGATCATAAGTTATAAATAAAACTGCGAGGGGATTAATGTTGCAGGAAGATCCTCTCTTAGTATAGTGAATAAAGATCTATCATCTACCATATTCGGAGATATAATTTGTAGTTCCCATCGGTGCAAAGCCAATCACCTTAATGTGGGATGAAAAGCATTTCCTCAATGGTAGCGAATGGTTGTCAATCCATTGAGCGAGGAAGAAAGTGTGATTATAAAAACATTACTGTTGAATATACCAATCATATTGCTGCAGGAACGGACTCGTGAGGTCAGCTATCCAGTCAACCCTCAGGATTACATGCCGTTAGTGTATAAATAAGTCTTATCTATTGCAAGAAGACTATTTGCTCAATGATTTAGGTAGAGCTGGGAATCGAAAACTATACAAGTTACCGATAACATTCTTATTTTTGTACCTGAAGAGTGAAAGGCTCCGGCATATAGGGAGGACCTTACCGTTGAAGGGGAACTATGGAAACGATGAAATCCATGATTTTTATTAGTTCAAGGTTATATTCCTTGCTACTGGGAAGGTGCCCAACCCAAAAAATTCATGGAAGGGAAGGTTAAAACAGCAAAAGCCATGGGAATCTCTATTTTTTACATCAGAAAGATCAGTCCGTTTTTCTGGGGATCGTTCAAAAAAGTAGATCTCAAAGATTTGGGTGGGACGATTCGATAGGCAAAAAAAGATGGTCCACCATTATGAATATTCATATTCTGTTACCTCGTATCCGAGCAAATATTCTTTTTATTTCTCTCCCTCCCCAGTAATAAGCACTTCTCATTATTAATATTAATCCTGGAGAACCAGAAGATTGGGGTATAACCACCGCTGGGTATCCTTATTTTCTCTCAAAACACCCTACTACTCTACTTATGAAATATTTATGATATATTTATGATATGTATAGGATGGATTTAGGATAATCTATGATCCACGTACGCCTACTTTAGATTGATGATCTTGTACTCATGCACGTAAGATACGACTCAGATCACATATGTCAAGGCGGCGATCCGGACCTCTTAAAAAATCCCTTCATAGAATCGTTGTAGGAGCGGGACCAGTCTGCTTGGTAGTGTTGTGTGGCGGGCCCTTAACCTCCCTTTACCAATCACTTCCTTCCTCCTTCATCTCCTACTTTGTGCCCGGTACTCCTCCGGTACTTGCATTTATAGTAAATACTCAATCCGCACATGGAAGTATCATATCCACTTGGTTCCGTTCCCGGCACGCTGGTTATTTTTTTTCATCTAGCCCGCGCAAAACCATCCACCCTTTATTTATAAGGAACAATTCGGTAAAATATATAGTATTTTTAGCTCATTCGCATGAAGTGCTATTCCTTTCTTTGCTCACATTCAGATTTATTTGTATGGGCAACCTAAAAAATTTCCTTAGAAACCAAGTCGAGGTTGAATTTCTATCGTTCCGGTCCGGATGGTCATACCAACACCCGCAAAACTTTTTTTCTTCTGGTTTAAATAAATTTCTCTATGATATATAATATTAGTAAATGGGAAACCATCATACCTCATGTACTTGTCCCTCCTCCTACGAGCCCTACTCAGTTCCAAGCTCAGTATATGCATAAATACTTGTAAAAGAATACAAAGAGTTTATAGCCCTACGTGTCTATAGGATTCGTATGAGGACCTGACTTTTTCCTCTGCACGCCCATTTTTGGTTATTCCTATTCGAGTAAGTACTCCAAGCTTGATCTCCATCAAATAAGTTGTAACTTGTGACAGGAATGGATTCCTGAGAGAGATCCCATCACTAGTAATTACATGGATGTTTATCAGGTAAATATGGCTGGCGGCTGGAAATAAATAATTTAAAGAGGCAATTGATTGTACGTACTGGATACATTGATTACATAAAGGCTTGTGCTCGTCTATTCTATTTACATGTATGTCCCTGGGTACCTCTCTCTGTCCATATGGATCCAGTGTTTTCACCACCAATTGAGCAGCAAGCAGTTCGGACATACAGACTACCGAGCTCACGGATCTGTCCCACATCTGCTAGCCATCCTATCCATCTTGATGGACTTCATAATTGAAGAAGTCCTAAAGTCAAGAGGTTGGTAATCTTGTATCAATTCTTTCTACCGAAATGATCGAGTTTTTTATCTTCCCACTCGCTTTGGTTGGGATCCTCTCCGCTCATCATCCCCTATCCATGCAACCCCCAAGTTATTATACTCGTTATAATATGTTTCAAATTCTGTGTAGTACCCAAGATGTTTGTAATTAAGAAGGGTAAGCACCAATGACTAGGGTTAAACGTGGCTCTGTGGCTCGTATACGTAGGAAGAATACACTAAAACTTGCATCAGGATTTCAAGGAGCTCATTCAACAACTTTTCGGACCGGTAACCAGCAAGTAATAAAAGCTCTGGCTTCTTCTTATCGAGATAGAAGTAAACGAAAAAGAGATTTTCGCCGTTTGTGGATTACTCGCATCAACGCAGCAGCCCGAAATAATGGAGTTTCTTACACTAAATTCATTCGACACTTATACAAAAATCAAGTATCTTCAAATCGTAAAGTACTAGCACAAATAGCTATATTCGATACTAATAGCTTTTCTACCATTAGAAAAAAATATCGAGCGGGGGAAGTGTTGGGTGCATAAACTTCTCCCCAGAATTTTATTCTGGGGAGATAAAAACACTGTAAAATCTGCTGAATAGCAAAATATAAATAGAGATATGTTCTGATGGTAAAAAAATACTTCCTATAAATTTCATCTTTACCACGAATGGGGGGGTGGGATAAGCATTCGTTCCTGATTCATCGTCCCAACCTTATTCTAATCAGTGAAATCTACTTACCTTACTATTAGTAATTATTCATTGCTAGTAATTGGTACTAGATCGACTTTCACTATTAAGAAAAGGTGATGGAGCTGAAATACGGGCTCGTTTAATAGCAACAGTAATTAAACGTTGTTGTTTTGATGTCAACCTATTTATTCGTCTAGATAATATTTTTCCTTGTTCACTGATGAATCTGCGGAGTAAACTTATATTTCTATAATTAATAGTTTCCCCTGATCTAATTGGTGGTAAACGTCTGCGAAAAAAAGATCGCTTGGATTTGTTCATGGCTCGTCTTACAAACCCTTTGAATACTGCTTATTTTTCATTTTTTTATTTCCCTGCAAATTGTGCGTCGATAACAATAAGGACAAAATTTTTTTAATTCTATTCGAGTAGGCGTATTACGACGATTCTTCTGAGTAGTATATCTAAAAACACCCGGATGATTTTTTTCATTATCCTGGGAACAACTAGTACATTCCAAACTAATTGTTATTCTTACATCTTTAGTCTTAGCCATAGTTCATATTTATTCCAATAGTAATTAAAAGGACAAATAGTTTGAGAATCTTGTAGCAAGAAACCTAATAATTAAAGATTTTATTCCACTGAATCTAAATAGTGATAAAAAAAATCTTTAATTATTAGATTTATAATTATTAGACTCATAATCATTAGATATAAAATTATTAATAATTATGGTGAATTTCTACCTTATTAATAATCTAAATATTATCTTTCTCTTATTCAAACCGGAAAATTTGTTGGATAGTATTCATTAATTCAAATATTTTAATAATTAATGATTAAGTTGATTTCAAAAATGGTTGAACTTAGAATGATAAGAACAAGTTTCTAAAGAAAAGGAAAAACCAAAGCATCCGGAAAAGAACGATTGATTTCTATCGGTAAACCAGCTAAAAATCCAAACCACAACGTAGCTAGAACAGGCGCTGTGGAAAGATATGTTTCTACATCTTGCATTGCGGGTTCCTCCCCCTCAATTATTTTATTCTTTCTTTATTTCTTCCTCATCTTTTCCCAGCTCCTACTGATTCAGATAGAACTTCACCTAATTATGAATCTATTTTGAAATCTTTGTTTTCCACGGGGTTCATACGAGGAGTTACAAAATCCCAGTAGTGAAAAGAAAAATAAAATGGACATATATATAATAAATATACATATATAAGTAGTCATGGTTTTTTCGATAAAGGACTGAGCCATTTAAAATTTAGTTTTATTTTTGTACATAAATTTGTTGTGTCGTTTACAGAGACCCTTCACTTTTTTGCGTGGGTAACAAAATAAATTTAATTATTTAATATTTAATTGCAGCACAAGCAAGAACTTTTAACACGCATGTAAAGTAGAGATAAAAGAAGAAAGAATGTGGGCAAGAAACTTTGAGTAGGGTACAATTATATTGGATAAAACAATTGGGAGGGATGTAGCGCAGCTTGGTAGCGCGTTTGTTTTGGGTACAAAATGTCGCAGGTTCAAATCCTGTCATCCCTACCCTGAATCTGAAATATAAATTGAGAATGATAAAAAAAACTAGCAATAGTTATTCGATGTATGGCTAGATACGTTAAAGAAGAGAAAATTGTTCTTTTCTTATCTACGTCAAAGAAGCGCTCTTAGTTCAGTTCGGTAGAACGTGGGTCTCCAAAACCCGATGTCGTAGGTTCAAATCCTGCAGAGCGTGATTATGATAATGAATTCGTTGAAATTCCAAAGTATTCATTTTTTTTTCTTCACAGTTTTTATTGTAAAAACTTGAACTCAATAAAATTCATTAGATATAACTGAATCTATTAATTTGTTAGACCTCCCTCGAAGAAGAAGGAGGCAACGATAAGCGTAATTCAAAATTTATTGAAAATCTAATTGATCACCACGCCGGTATTGTGAATATGCAGTTACGAATGATCCAGCTAGAGTTATTGGAATCGAACCTGATACAATTCCGGATAAGAGAGCTTCAACCATTTCATCTTCCTTAGCAGCTAACAAGGACAATATCTAGTTTGAATAGTAGCCAAATCTGTTGTAAATCTCAATAACCATAAATTGTATAACCATTTAAAAATAAATGTAAAATTATAAACCTTAAAATATTTTCCTTATTATTATTCTATTCTTCAAATGAGTTTTATCTTATTCAATCCAATAAATGGAGTTGAAGCTGAAGTTAGAGCAGCCAATAAAAATCCAGAGTAGCTTAGTATGATAGGCATAGGGGAAACTCTCAATGACAGTGACAAATCTAGTATACACTTTTGTGAAGCAATTACTTCAAAATTTCTGTGATCCAAACGAATAACTAATTCAAAACTATGTAATTTATAATTTTTAATCTTCTTAATACTAGTTATCAATTACTTTTACAGATACTTTTACAGAGTGACAGGTATGAATATATAAGGTTGTTTTACGAGAAAGAAACTAGATTAGTATATTTGGATACTCATTAATTATTTGAAATAACTATTTTATACTAGTTCTCAATCTATCAACTGATAGGGTAAACCCAGAAATAAAACCAGTTCTTCATGTACGACCTCTAGCGGAACGCAATCCAAAATTTTAATAGCTACAAGTTTAATAAATTAGACAAGATTTTACTTATATGGTATACCTTTCCATCTCCTCAACACACAATTTTGTTAAAATAATTTTATATCACTAATTGCATTGGTGGTATACTATATAGTTGAGGTTAGTCCTTCGGGAGGAGGGGAAGATCCCCTCATACTAAAAAAAATATATATACTCGTGTTTGAAGTAAAGTATGAAGTTTCATAGTATCAGGCTGAGTAATTATTAATTACGCGTTGTGTTTCTGTAACTCACCTTCCTACACTGCATCAAGCAATGTAATAATTGCACCATAATTTTATTATTACGATTTAATGAACCTATATATAGTGGTACTATGCAATTTATGGATTCAACTATTTCACTTTTTTCTTCTTTCAGTTCCGGTAATACTTTTCTGCAACGTAACTCATGATTACTATGATTCATAATCTGTATCATAATATATAAGATTTTTATGTAGGTGATGAGAAAAGTTTATTAATTCTACGTGGAAATGGAGTATTCACTTCATCCATTGAATTATAAATATTTTCGTCTATACTGATGCATAACTTTAAGTTTATTGGTCTAATGGAGCCAACAAAGCAGTAATTGTAGATATATACATTACTTATATCCTACAAACTCATCTTATAAAAGATCTATCTATAGTTCTACAAATTTCACATCTCATCACTAGTGGTGGTAATCCCCATAATCTACTTAGTTTTCCCCCACTCCTGGGTACTAGGGAGGAACACCCATCTGTTGTTATATCCAAACAAAATCTTTATTGATTTCTGATACAGAATTTTTTTATATAAATAGTATTAGAGCACTGCATAAAATTATTAATCAATAATTGGTATAACCTGAAGAATCTGTGCAAGCGTAAAGTTATGTAGAACTTTATACTCTATATTAACAAATATTTTTTTTTTATTCTTTTAACTTCCAAGGATTTTGTTTTATTCTTCATTCTCATACATCCTTTTGAATGAAAGTTGTCTTGCTGCGTCAGAGGAACACTAGCTATACTAGTCTAGTATACTACATAAATACCTTTGGTATCGCATTGACAACCTAACGGGATTGGATCAGCATATTCTCTGGTTTCACCCGATCCTTCTTCAAAGGATTAATTAATCCCCCTTTGTCTACAAATGTATAATACGGAGCTAACCATGTCTGGGAATACAGGAGAGCGCCCTTTTGCTGACATCATTACCAGTATTCGGTACTGGGTAATCCACAGTATTACTATACCCTCCCTGTTCATCGCAGGTTGGTTATTCGTCAGCACAGGTTTGGCTTACGATGTGTTCGGAAGCCCTCGGCCAAATGAGTATTTCACGGAAAACCGGCAAGAAATTCCATTAATTACTGGCCGTTTCAATTCGTTGGAACAAGTTGATGAATTCACTAGATCTTTGTAGGAGGTACCAATGACTATAGATAGAACTTATCCAATTTTCACAGTTAGATGGCTGGCTATTCATGGACTAGCTGTACCTACGGTTTTCTCCTTGGGATCCATATCAGCAATGCAATTCATTCAACGATAAATTCTATCTAGGACATGATATAAAGCTATGACGAAACCAAATCCGAACAAACAGAGTGTTGAATTGAATCGTACCAGCCTCTACTGGGGGTTGTTACTAATCTTTGTACTTGCCGTTCTATTTTCTAATTACTTTTTCAACTAATAGCAGCAAAAAATTATTTGCCCCCCTATCCATAAAGATTTAAATTTCTAATTGTATGTGATTGTTTATACCTCAGAGTTAGTTGTAACCACCCAATAAGTGTAAAAGGGAGTAGAATAAATGGCCAATACCACTGGAAGAATTCCCCTGTGGCTAATAGGTACTGTAGTTGGTACACTCGTGATCAGTTTAGTAGGTATCTCTTCCTATGGTTCATACTCCGGATTGGGTTCATCCCTATAATAAATAGGAGAATTATAAAATGATAGAACTGACAAATGATAAAATTAAGGAAATAAATAGAAGAACTAAATGTATATGCTAACTTTTTAACTAAAATATCTCTCTGTCCAACGAGTAGTATACACACATAGGGTTGAATATATCTACTCAAAGAGTAAGGTTTTATAACAGTAGAGTTTTCCACTATTTAGTTCCAATGAAAAATTGGAAGAACTAATAAAAAAATTTATAAGATTGATGATATATTATTTCATCAATCTTATCTAACCATTTGGGATGAGAATGGAAAATCAATAAAGAATATTCCTGTTATTTTACTATTCATTGTATATAGTAGAAGTGCAAGACCATTCAGTAAGTTCATCCAGATGTTTCAATGCTTGCTGAGCCATCTTATTTATCCGAAACACATATTTTTGATGTATATCCCAGTAATTAATTTAATAGTCTCTTTTAATGGAGGGAGGAGATGATGATAATCAAGGTTCTCACATCCGAAGGAACCGTTATCATATTATAGGAACCTAAAAAAATATGATCTCGTTATACGCATTAGCAATTGGTAAAGAGCAGGTTGAACTATTGTGATTAAGCACATTAGCAAACTTTTGATCTTTGAACTTAAAAATTCATCTCGGCTAATTGAACTTTTTCAAACTGTTTTTTCTTAAGGACCAAAAATATTTGTGCTATAGTAACTGATGCGAGGAATAACAAAAGACCTTGAACACGTAATGGATCTTGAGGTACTACTTCCGCATCTCCCTGACCAAATCCGCCTACATTAGGATTATTAGTTAGTGGTTGATCAATCTTAATTGATTCACCTTCAGAAACAATTAGTTCTGGTCCCGGAGGTACAATATCAACCACTGAACGACCATCCGATGTATTCTCAACCGTTATTTCATATCCACCCTTTTCTTTACGTGATATTTTGCTTACTCTGCCTGTAGCTGAAGCATTGTAAACTGTATTGTTGCTCTTACTTCCATCGGGATAGATTTGTCCCCTACCCCTATTACCACCCACATATATAGGATATTTTAAAAAGTGAGTTTCTTTATTAAGAGCGGGATCTGGCGAAAGAATAGGAAAGACGATCTCGCTGTATTTGTTACCAGGAACAGGACCTATTACCAAAATATTATTCTTATTGGGACGATAAGCCTGAAAATAGAGATTACCCATTTTTTCTTTAGTATCAGGAGGAATACGATCAGGAGGAGCTAATTCAAAACCTTCGGGCAAAATGAGAACAGCTCCTACGTTCAAAGCTCCTTTCTTACCATTAGCAAGTACTTGTTTAATCTGCATGTCATAAGGAATTTTAACAACTGCCTCAAATACAGTATTCGGAAGCACAGATTGTGGAACTTCAATATCCACGAGTTTTTTGGCTAAGTGGCAATTGGAACATACAATACGTCCAGTAGCCTCTCGAGGGTTTTCATAACTCTGCTGCGCAAAAATTGGATATGCTTCCGGAACGGAGGGCCAAGCTATTGTATCTACCACGATTAGAACCAAAATCAGTTGAGTCACCAACCTTTTTATACAGTCATAAGTATTTTTGTTTTGCATGGTTTTACTACTTGTTTCAAATATTTTCACGAGTTGGATGCTCCCGGCATCCCAGCTGTTACAACCAACCATGTCCACAACCTTTGTCATTACGGTAACAATAACAATGAAGGCAAAGAATCAAAAGTATGTTACTTTTACTTATGATTAATTTGTAATAGCAAAGAAAAGTCTTTACCTCAGAGAAACAAATTACTTCGGAATAAGATAATAAGTAGAAAAATCTATTGTTTATTCATTCATTGCATGATAAGTGGCTACAATTGAAGGGGATATACGATTCAAATGGCGAAAAATCCAATACTTAAAAACTGTATCTGAAATGACTGGAAAAGTTGAAACAAAACAAGATATTATATGTTTGTTATAAGCAAATCCTAAATGCTTAGAAAGAGAACTTATTAGAATTTCCCAACCATGGGGCGAATGGAACCCAATACATGAATCGGTTAATAAAAGAATGAAAAAAGCTTTCATTGTATCGCTCAAGCTATAAAATAATTCTTGAATCCAAGAATTCATAACAGCAAGTCTTTTTTTACCCAAAATGAGCAAAGCACTTGGAGTAACAAAATATATTACATCTGTGAATAAATGTAGAATGGTTTGAATACTATCTTCATTGTACATCGCTACTAATTGAATCGTTTGATCATGAATTTGCATACTAAGATTCTGCAACTGAACTTTTGAAGATGAACAATCTGCTAGCATTACTTTATCTAACCGTAGTAGTTCCTCCACCTCCTGAAGTTTCTTCGAAGCTCTTTCCTCTTGAAAATAATTAAGAAGAATTTGTAATTGGTGGATATTCCACCAATTACTTATCCAAGGTTTTAATAACCATCTTTCCGAGGGGAGGGAAATACCCCAAGGTATAAGTATTAAGCATCCAATATATTGTAAAGAAGCTAGTGCTTGATATTTAGCCAATCGAAACTCGTAAAGTACTAGTGAACTTGACTGGCCTGTCAACTCTGTTTTGAATCTGGATAGCGTACGGGTTATGGAACGAGGTACAAGACCTATAGACTCATAGGCTATTGTGGTAACTGCAGGATCCGACTCCCCCTCAGTGGAGGGGAATGATTGTCCTTCTCCTGTAATATCCCCCATTTCAAAGGAGAAGGGAGGGAGGGAGTAGTAACGTTTCCAATCATCTAAATCATTCAAAATTGCTTCAATCCAAGCTAATTTTTGATTCATTCGTTCGATCCTAACCGATTCTTCCTCGGATGATTTACTTGAAACAAAATAAGTTTTGTCATTTTTGTCATGGGGGTATTCCCCATTCTCACAACCAAATTCATTTTTTTTAAATATTTTATCAATACTTTCCAATTTTCTTGGTTCCTTATGAACAGGAAAAGAAAGTAAATTATTTAAGGGGTATGACCAAATATTATAAGGATTTGATTGTAATACAATGTGAAGTCGTTTATAAGCGTTGAAAAATGAACAGATGTTGATCAACAACTTTGGAAAGGAGAATGATCTTAACAGTACTGATACAATCAGTCCCAATTTATTTAAATTGTTTAGTAAATAAATGCTAGTTTTGCATTCTAAAACACTCCAGTATATTATGAATACAAAGTTATTCAATCTTGTATTCATATATAGAACAATGGCTTGCCAAGAGTGTTTTGGGAATGATGGAACCAAACATTTGTAAGATACATAATCTTTTCTAATATGTTGTATTTGTTTGCTAGCCTCGCAAGCTCTTTCTGAAGAACGGGATGGAGTGTCTGAGAACCACCGAAAAACTTCCCACCAGTATAAATTAAATTTCATTATAAGTGCTACTCATTTATACCTCGAATATAAAAAACTGCATTAATTAGGAGGATGAAGAATAAACTGCATAAGGAGCAACGCAACTTTTTTTTTCGATTTATATTCAAATAATTTATTTCTCGAATTATGTTTGTTTGTACCCCTCTTCCTTCTCCCCTCATACTCGTCCATCCGTTGCTAAGCAACTAGATGGATGAATATAAGAGTTTACTTCAAGGCCCTTCCATTGAAACATGCAAGAAACGAGCCAATTCAGCAGCTTTTTCTTCCATTTCCCTTAGTGTGAGGTTCTCACTAATACGATTTATAGGAACATCTTGTTTACCCTTGACTTTCATGTGGAAAACACGACGAGGATAAGTAGCTTCCCCAACTTCTACCCGTATTGCTTGAATGTCCTTCATGGGAAATCGAATACAGATTCGACGATTTTCCCCCGGAAATCCCCAGCGGAAAAGACAAATAATTCCTTCTCGTTTGTCAAATATGTTGTAGCCACTACCCACGTTCCATAGAAGGGTGCACCATAAGTAAAAACTGGGGAACAAACCTGCAATACCATAGAAACACATTACAATCCCTTGTGGGACGAAAACAATTTGTTGGGATGGCAGGACGGATATCAAATCCTTACCAAGGTAACTGGATATTCCGACCGAGGAAAATCCTAGTCCACCCAATGAGGTGATACAAGCCCAACAGAAATTACTAATTCTTCGAGAACCCATTATAGGTTCTACCCGAAGCCATTTGGATTGCCAATTCATAGCAAAGTTTCCTAAATCTTGTTAATTTTCATAGTATGTAGTGAAATTTTTTTTTATGTTTTGTGTAAAAACCAATATTTGATACATGTTTTTGTTTCCAGGGGGATAATCCAAAATCAAATCTCCCTTCTCGTCTTAATAATAATAGAATTATTATATTTTAATCCTTATTCTTCAATAGATATTAGTAATTTTCAACGATAAGTAAAAACTGAATTGGATTTTTCTTATACTGCTAAATGGTGAAAATTAATTAAAACCCTGAGCTTTATCGAGTATAAGAACACGTTTGTTTCTCTATTCTAAAATATAATGGTAATGTATTGACAAGCAAGATTGTACTCCTTTAAATTCTATACAATTTCATCCTTTTCAATATATATGAATGAAAAAATCATTGTAATTGCTGGAAAAACTAAACCTACTAGAGGCACAAAAATGGAAGGTGAATAAGAAGCTGTCATAAAAAGTCACCTTAAGTAATATAGTTCTTTCTTAGTAATTTCATGAAGAGGAGAAAGATAATAAAATTGATCATATCTCTCACATGAAATGAGTGTATTACAACTTTGTTAATTTTTAATCAAATAATTATAAAAGTCTTTAAAGAGTCATTTTGAATATACTTTTTTTTATTTCTTTCTATTATCGAATCCAGACTAAGTAAAATATATTTTTGTTGGAGTACTAACACTAAATAAGATTATATTAGTTTAATAAATTCATTGTATACGAATAAATTCTAACACTTGAGTAGTTGTGCGAATAAATAGGATCTGAATTGAATATGTTGATGATGAGTAAAGTAAATAACAGAGCATTAGAATTATCTCAAATAATAATTGTTACGTTCTTTACAAGGAGCTGACCCGTAGAGTTCCAATATTCCACTTAAGACACCTTTTAAAAGGTTACGCGGTACAATTAAATCAAGTAAGCCATGATTAAATAAAGACTCAGCTACTTGAAAACCATCAGGTACTTTCTGACGTAACGCTTGTTCAATCACTCTTCTCCCCGCAAATGCAATGTATGCTTTAGGTTCAGCAATGGTAATATCCCCTAACGTACCAAAACTCGCAGTAACTCCACCAGTTGTAGGATATGTTAGAATTGCTACGTATAGTAACCTTTTACGTGCTTGATAAATTTGTAAAACAGAAGAAATCTTAGCCATTTGCATTAGACTTAGAGTTCCCTCTTGCATGCGTGCTCCTCCAGAGGAGCACACAATAATTAAAGGCATTGATTTTCTGATAGCATATTCAATAGGACGAGTAATCTTTTCACCTACTACGGAGCCCATACTACCTCCCATGAACTGGAAGTCCATAACTCCAAGTGCAACAGGAGTTCCATTTGGTTTACCTATACCCGTTTGAATAGCATCAGTTAAACCTGTTCGTTTCTGGTAAAAAATAAGACGATTTTTGTAAGAATTCTCATCATAAGACTTAAGAGCATCTCGAGCAATCATGTCTTCATCCATGGGATGCCAAGTACCACGATCAATTAAGAGTTCGATTCTTTCCGTACTACTCATTTGCAGATGATACCCACACTCTTCACAAATACGTTTGTTTTGCCTCAAGAATCTAACGTAGAGCATGTTCTCGCAATTGTCGCATCGAATCCATAATCCTTTAGTAATATCAAGTTTTGAATACCTGTTTTTTTCTCTTTCACCAGAAATATAGCCTTTAGTGGCCTTTTCAGTAAAAACACCAATTAATCCGCCAAATTTACGTTTATCTTTGAACCAATCTCTTAAAGACATGAATTCTCCTTATCCTTTTGAAGAAAAAAAATAAAAAAAAAAAAGAAACATATATTTTTATTCATACTTTTGTTTGGGGAAAGTATTTAAATCACCCCTCAACTGGAAAGATTGACTATACAAAATTAATGGTTGAATTTATTATTCATAATAAAGATGATACGATTACAATTCATACGTATTATTTATTTGCACAATAAATACAAGATGGAATAATTCGATACGTAAACATGTTTCTCGGATCGAAAGCTTGAATAGCAATTAACCACCAATCCTCCCTTACATGATTGATAATATGATAGAACTTTATTTCAATTATTCAATAGTTTTTCTAGGGTTATAAAAACCACTAATATATTTTTATTTATACAATCCTTCTCAAGGATTTTAATACTCCAATAATAGAATTATTGGGGAAATATACAATATCCCCATCCGATGGGTCAGAAGGGATTTGAACCTTTGACTTCATGATTCGGAACCATGCGCTCTGATCCGCTGAGCTACAGACCCTACTGATACGGAAGAGGATCTTAACCCCAAACCGTTGGATTTATTAATTATCTCAGAATCAAGGAGTATTCCTCTACTTTTGTTTCACCTCGACTCCCCAAATGAGAAATTGAGGCGAAACATAAATAAATAAAGGAATAGATTGGTGAAACTAACTGAATTACAAAGTATCCATTGCCTCAAATACGAACTTGATTTCTTTCCATACTTCGCAAGCGGCGGCTGATTCAGGACTCCACTGACTAGCTTCACGAATAATTTCATTACCTTCACGAGCAAGATCACGTCCTTCATTACGAGCTTTTACACAAGCTTCTAAAGCAACTCGGTTCGCTACTGCACCGGGCGCATTCCCCCAGGGATGTCCCAGGGTTCCCCCACCAGATTGTGATACAGAATCATCTCCAAAGATTTCAGTCAGAGCGGGCATATGCCAAACGTGAATACCTCCTGAAGCAACGGGCAGAACACCGGGCATAGACACCCAATCTTGAGTGAAATAAATACCACGGCTTCGATCTTTCTCGATATAGTCATCGCGAAGTAGATCAACAAAACCTAAAGTTATTTCACGTTCTCCTTCGAGTTTACCCACTACAGTACCAGAGTGTATATGATCTCCACCAGACATACGTAATGCTTTGGCTAATACACGGAAATGAATACCATGATTTTTTTGTCTGTCAATAACTGCATGCATCGCGCGGTGAATGTGAAGGAGTAGACCATTGTCCCGACAATAATGAGCTAAACTAGTATTTGCGGTAAAACCTCCCGTCAAATAGTCATGCATAACAATAGGCACTCCCAATTCTTTAGCACATTGTGCTCTTTTAAGAAGTTCTTCATACGTACCTGCGGTAACATTCAGGTAATGACCCTTAATTTCACCTGTTTCGGCTTGGGCTTTATAAAGAGCTTCTGCTACGAATAAGAAACGGTCTCTCCAACGCATAAACGGTTGGGAATTCACGTTCTCATCATCCTTAGTAAAATCAAGTCCACCACGGAGACATTCATAAACAGCTCTACCATAGTTTTTAGCAGATAAACCTAGTTTTGGTTTAATAGTACATCCTAATAAAGGACGGCCATATTTGTTTGATTTGTCTCTCTCAACTTGGATACCATGGGGTGGACCTACGAACGTTTTGGAATAAGCGGGGGGAATTCGCAAATCCTCTAAACGTAAAGCTCGTAAAGCTTTGAATCCGAATACATTACCCACGATGGAGGTAAATAAATTAGTGACAGAACCCTCTTCAAAAAGATCCAAAGGATAAGCTACATAAGCAATAAATTGATTTTTCTCCCCAGTCACGGCTTCGATTTCATAGCATCGACCCTTATAACGATCAAGGCTGGTAAGTCCATCGGTCCAAACGGTAGTCCATGTACCAGTGGAGGATTCAGCAGCTACTGCGGCTCCCGCCTCCTCGGGTGGTACTCCAGGTTGGGGGGTCATCCGAAATGCTGCCAAAATATCGGTATCTTTGGTTTTATAAGTAGGAGTGTAATAAGTTAATCTGTAATCCCTAACGCCAGCTTTGAATCCAACACTTGTTTTAGTCTCCGTTTGTGGTGACATAGGTCCCTCCCTACAATTCAATTAATAACTCTTGCAAGGATGAAGTCTGCTCGACAAATGAGATGTTTTACATAAATTTATTACAAAATCAAAAATCTGTCTTAGTATACTCAACTACTCTCAGGAATAGATATCTCTTCATAGTAAAACATTATCATTGTATATTGCTTCTGATGCGTGATGCAACCCAGTTGCTCTAGCATTAGTGAAATGTTCTTATCTACGTCCCCCCCAAGCTTTCTATATTGACCTAAAACTCTTGGGTTTCAAACTAATTGGTTAATAAGAGTAAGAAACGATTTATACTAAACTGGTACTACATATTCTGATGGAGGAAATGGGTATAGTAAGGGCAGAAAAACCCCGATTAGCCTGATCAGTATGGTTTAAAGTTTAATCATATTACATATAATTCAGAAGATTATAAAAAAACTTTTTTTTTTTATTTTTTTTTTAATCTTGTAGTAGAAGTGAATATTCCCACAACCCTATATTCGGAGTATGAGCCAAATAAGAGGAGTATGAGCTAAAATATGAATAAACTTAGTTCATTATGAATAAGTAAATGGGGATGGTGACATTATTCATAATTAACCGATCAACTCTGAAAGATTGTTATCAGTACAATCAGACAATTCTTATATTATTAGAATCTTATGGAAATAAATCTTTTTGCTCTTGGAGTTTCTACACTTGTTGAAAGAAATGTGGGGTATATCACTCAGATTATTGGTCCAGTCTTGGATGTGGCTTTTCTTCCGGGTAGGATGCCCAATATTTATAACTCCCTGGTAATTAAAGGTGAAAATCCGGCTGGACAAGAAATGAATGTAACTTGTGAGGTACAACAATTATTAGGGAATAATAAAGTTAGAGCTGTAGCTATGAGTGCTACGGATGGGCTAACACGCGAAATGAAAGTTGTTGATACAGGAGCTCCCCTAAGTGTTCCAGTAGGTGAAGCTACTCTTGGACGAATTTTCAATGTTCTCGGAGAACCTGTGGATAATTTGGGTTCTGTAGGTGCTGGTACAACATTCCCTATTCATAGATCAGCCCCAGCCTTTGCACGGTTAGATACCAAATTATCCATTTTTGAAACGGGAATAAAAGTAGTAGATCTTTCAGCTCCTTACCGTCGCGGAGGAAAAATCGGATTATTTGGGGGAGCCGGGGTGGGGAAAACAGTACTAATTATGGAATTGATTAACAACATTGCTAAGGCTCATGGAGGTGTATCTGTATTTGGTGGGGTAGGAGAACGTACCCGTGAGGGTAATGACCTTTACATGGAAATGAAAGAATCGAAGGTAATTAATGAGCAAAACATTTCAGAATCAAAAGTAGCTTTAGTCTATGGTCAGATGAATGAACCACCAGGAGCTCGTATGAGAGTTGGTTTAACCGCTCTAACCATGGCTGAATATTTTCGAGATGTTAATAAGCAAGACGTACTTCTATTTATTGACAACATTTTTCGTTTCGTCCAAGCAGGATCAGAAGTTTCTGCTTTATCAGGTAGAATGCCCTCTGCTGTGGGTTATCAACCAACCCTTGGCACAGAAATGGGTTCCCTGCAGGAGAGAATCACTTCTACAAAAGAAGGATCTATAACCTCCATTCAGGCAGTTTATGTACCTGCAGACGATTTGACTGACCCTGCTCCTGCTACAACATTCGCGCACCTAGATGCTACTACTGTGCTATCAAGAGGTTTAGCTGCCAAAGGTATTTATCCAGCTGTAGATCCCTTAGATTCAACTCCTACTATGCTTCAACCTTGGATTGTGGGCGAACAACACTATGAAACCGCACAGGAAGTTAAACAAACTTTACAGCGCTATAAAGAACTTCAAGACATTATAGCTATTCTTGGACTTGATGAATTATCAGAAGAGGATCGTTTAACCGTAGCAAGAGCACGAAAAATCGAACGTTTCTTATCACAACCTTTTTTTGTAGCAGAGGTGTTTACTGGTTCTCCAGGTAAATATGTCACTCTCGTAGAAACAATCAAGGGTTTTCAAATGATTCTTTCTGGAGAATTAGATAATCTTCCCGAACAAGCTTTTTATTTGGTGGGTGATATTAATGAAGCTACCACAAAGGCTGCAACTTTACAAGTGGAGAATTAACAAAAATGACCTTGAATCTTCGTGTAATGACTCCTAATCGAACTGTTTGGAATTCAGAAGTTCAAGAAATGATTCTATCTACCAATAGTGGTCAGATTGGCGTATTACCAAATCACGCCCCACTTCTTACAGCGTTGGATATAGGAATTACAAAAATACGTCTCAATGGACAATGGTCTACCATGGCATTAATGGGTGGTTTTGCTATGGTGGATAACAATCAGGTGACTATACTGGTGAATGAGGCAGAAGAAGCTGCAGGGATCGATCCTCAAGAAGCTAAAGAAACTTTTCGAATGGCTCAAACTAACCTCGCTCGGGCCGAGGGTAAGAAACAAGTTATTGAGGCTAATCTAGCGTTTAAAAGAGCTAAAGCACGGTTAGAAGCTATCGATGCTACCTTATCCTCCTCCGCTTCTAATTAAACCATCTTTTAGTAGCAAATAACAAATAATTTCCTAAACCTTTTCTCTTTCTATTATGCCCACCCCTTATCAAGAGGTTATTAAAACTTATTAGATACTATTATTTTTTTTTTTTTTTTTTCAACAGAATCTAATAAGTTTTACCTACTATTGGGTTTGAACCAATGACTCCCGCCGTATGAAAGCGATACTCTAACCACTGAGTTAAGTAGGTTATTGTAATTGTAACTACTCGCGCACCCATAAGCAACAAAGTCGTGGCAATATTAAAAAAACTCATTTATTTACTTTGTATTATGTGGTACTCGTCTTGACAAAACTACGTGAATAAAGTTATTTTACAGGTAGAAAGGGCTATAGCTCAGCGGTAGAGCGCCTCGTTTACACGCGCGCCAATGCTTATCGAAGAAATTATCGATTCGTCCGATTAAATAAAAAAGATCTTATGTAAATATTTTTGTCTTATCCTCTCTGTTGATACGAGGAAACGGTAGCATGACAATAAATAAAAATCTAGGTTAATCACTTAGATTTACAATTTAGTTGATATGGTAAAATCTGGTATGTTTAACGCTGAAGAGCATGATAGGGATAGTACGAGGACCCCAAGATATTCTATTTCGTTCCATGAACTTTAAGGTGTATAAAGTATCATATCTTTCTTTTTGAACAAACAATAGAAACTCTTTTTGAGTGAATCCATGCTAATACTTTAAGCGGACCTACGTCAACATTATAAATTTTCTTTGAAAGACTTTGGGATTGCTTCAGATAAAATTATCTAAGCACGCGGAGCCATCTTATTATTTCTCCAAAGAAAAAAGGATGACAGACTAACTAATTCTTTTTATTACTAGTTGTGTGAAAAGAGCCCAATGCAACAAAAAATGCATGTTGGGTTCTCGAAGCGGTTCGAATCACATAAATTGAACCGTTTAACCGAGAATGTCTACGGTTCGAATCCGTATAGCCCTATATTTTGCTACTCAGTATGATAGTCAATTTTTTTTAACAAGTAATTAAAAAATTAGGAAGTAATATTTATATTTATATTTGTATTAGATATTCTACCAATTCCTTCAAATAGTAAATGATTTGATAAAGATAATGGAATAATCTTATCCATTTCCATATCACAGGGGTATAATCATGTTCTTGATTCACAAATACAATTATTTCTGGCTTTTCTTGTTATTGGCTAGTCTTATCCCCCCGGTAGCTCCTCTAATTTCCAGCTATTTAGCACCCGTTGGTAAAAGACCAGAAAAATTTACAAGCTATGAATCGGGTATAGAACCCATTGGAGACGCTTGGATCCAATTTCAGATTCGTTATTATATGTTTGCTTCAGTTTTTGTTACTTTCGATGTGGAAACAGTTTTTCCTTATCCATGGGCTATGTGTTTCAATGGATTGGGTGTACCTGCCTCTGTTGAAGCTTCAATTTTTGTTACAATTCCAATCGTTGGTTTAGTTTATGCATGGCGAAGAGGAGCATCAGAATGGTCCCAGTCCACAAATATTTTAGTTGTGAAAATGAAATAGAAAATTCTATAGAACCTGTGATAAATTCAATGGAGTCATCTTTACTTGGTCAGACAACTTCAAATTCAATTGTTTTAACTACTTTCAATGATTTTTCAAATTGGGCCAGGCTTTCCAGTTTATGGCCATTACTCTATGGCACTAGTTGTTGTTTCATTGAATCTGCTTCGTTAATTGGTTCACGATTTGATTTTGATCGTTACGGTTTGGTACCGAGATCCAGCCCCAGACAAGCTGACCTTGTAATAACGGCTGGCACTGTGACCATGAAAATGGCTCCCTCCCTGGTGAGATTGTACGAACAGATGCCTGAGCCCAAATATGTAATTGCTATGGGAGCCTGTACGATCACGGGAGGTATGTTTGGTACAGATTCCTATAGTACTGTTCGTGGAGTAGATAAACCAATTCCTGTAGATGTTTATTTACCAGGTTGTCCACCAAAACCAGAGGCTATTATGGACGCTATAGTGAAACTTCGTAAGAGGGTAGCCCAAGAAACATATGAATCTAGAATTAGGCTTAAGCCAGGGAATAGATTTTTCACTTCAATTCACCAGTTTAGATTTGTATCTAACAATCTAACTGGGAGGTATAGTAAACAATCACTTCGTCAGTTTACTAAAACTGAACTGTACTCTACTTTGGAAGTACCTTTCAATGAAACAACTGATGAATGCAGCAAAGGCTCGGCGGTATCCTTTCAAGAATCAATGGATGAAAGAAATCCCGCAGCAATAGACGAGCAATAGAGCAAAAATTGAAAACTATAATTATTAATATGTTAAATATCTCTGCAAGTATTTCTACAAATAATAGTAAAATGCGGGGTCGGTTATCTACTTGGCTAGCCAAGCATGAGTTAGCTCATAGACCTTTGGGTTTTGATTATCAAGGCGTGGAAATTCTACAAATCAAATCTAAAGATTGGCCTTCCGTAGCTGTCGCTCCATACGCTTATGGTTCCAATTACCCCCGTTCCCAGTGCGCCTATGATGCAGCCCCAGGTGGGGCATTGGTTAGTGTATATCATCTCACAAGAGTACAAGATAATTTGGATCAACCTGAAGAGTTATGTATAAAAATTTTTGTTCCGAGGGAATATCCCAAAATACCATCCGTTTTATGGATCTGGAAAAGCGCTGATTTCCAGGAACGGGAATCACATGATATGTTGGGAATCACTTATGAAAATCATCCGCATCTTAAACGTATATTAATGCCCGATACTTGGATTGGTTGGCCTTTACGCAAAGATTATATTGTGCCTAATTCTTACGAGCTACAAGATTCTCCTTAAGTAGGAACAATAGTAATAAATTGCTGCAACAACTATTTCTTCCTAATATAGATAGCACCAATAAGTTTTTTTTTTACCATTTCTATAACAAAATACTTTTATTGGAAGGAGGTTTTTTTCCTCGTTAATGGTACAGCATAGTTCTATCCATCTACGGGGGGGGGAGGTTCTTCCTCCTCCATTCAACAAAATTGACTTGTTATTCACCCAAAGTTGAGCACTATACTTAAAAAAGTAATATTTTTTTTATGATATTAATTTTGTTAATAGGGAGGGAATTACATTTATTTATCTCATTTTTAGAGATTTACTACTTTGGCTTCTCGAGAAGCTGCCAAGGGATCCGGGGGAGCCCTCTCGAAGTAGAATAAAGATCGAAGAATTGGTACTGGGAGGGAGTGAAAAGGGAAGAAAAAAAGACAAAAAATGAATCAATTTTATTGGATAATTCTAAAATAGAATTAGAAAGGTTTAATTTATGATATACTCACAAAGTATTATTTGAGTGATGTAATTATTGGTAGTTTGCCAAGAACCAGATTTGAACTGGTGACACAAGGATTTTCAATCCTCTGCTCTACCAACTGAGCTATCCCGGCTGCTGGAGCAAAGTATCAATAATTCTTTGCTCTACCAACGAAACTAGAGATTGAACTCTCTAATCACTAGTAATAACTAAAAAAAATTTGCTCTGGGTGTGGGGAGGGTAGAATCCCAGAGTGAAGGAAAATCTTCCACCTATCCATTCATTAAAGTTCTAAGTAACTTAATATTAATCCTAATCATGCAAGGACCGTTCTTCATACGAACTTGAAGACGGGGGGGGGCAGCTACTACTACCGTAATGCCAGACGTATAATTTACATACAGTTTATACCAGTACCCAACAACACGATTACTTCAAGGTAATTGTGCCGATCAGATTTGGAATCTCCCCCAGTTATATCACCCACTTCTTCATCTATGAAGAAAATCATCTCACTCATAGTTGCAAATACTACTATGAAGTAATTGTGTCAGCGGAGGCAGCGGGTGGCATTTTTTAGCCGTCCATATATATCCATACCCATCCATAGCCTACTAAGGCATCGTTGAAGAATAATGTGGTTTTAATGGGAAGGTTAATATGGTCTTTTTCTCCTTCTATTGAAGGAGGGAAACACTCAATAATGGATCACAAATTTTACCAATTCTTGCATAGAGATTTATAAAAATATTTGGAGTACTCATGTAGATCCAAGAAAAAGAAGTAAGTTCAACTAATGGTTAGTAGAGCTATGAAGAACTCAATAGCATAGTATCAATATTATTTTCTATTACCGAGATCAATGGAGGATTTGAAGTCCTCATTCAACCCAAGAATAAAATAATATTACTACTTCGTGGAATATTGCAATGTGGGATTTCAAGTCCTCATTTAACCTAATAAGATAATACCACCATTTTATGAGTATTCGTGGAGTTTCAATGTACTCATCAAATCCAGGAACATCATATTATTGTACTAATAATATAATAAATACATAGTTTTATGTCAAGATAAATCAGAAATTTTATCATAGGGGTAGAGGGACTTGAACCCTCACGGTCTATAAAGCCAACGAATTTTCTTTTTACTACGATTCACATCGTTGCTGGGATCAGCACTGAAAACTGGACTCTACCTTTATCCTCGCTAATCACCTACTATAAACTTATCCATTGTATTGCAATAACTACTGAGGAATATAAAAAATATTTAGATAATAATTACCTAGTGACATAAAAATAATAAATGATTTTGCATTTTGAATGGACTCGATCAAGTGTCTACTTGGACCCACAGCATAATTTAAGTTTTTCAATATGGTTTATGCTGCCTACCAATAGTCTTTTGAACTACAAGGATTTACATGAATATGATACAACACAGTATTAGTTAGTTGGAAGACAATTAGTCACTAGGATGGCCCCCATCGAGTCTCTGCACCTATCCTTTGCCATTTTATAGACAGGAAGGATTTGGCTCAGGATCGCCTACCCCTTCTACTAAGGTTTCCCCGAATATGAAAGCTATCACTCAGTAAGTTTCCAAACTAAAGCTCAATTAAATCAAGTCCGCAGCGTCTACCAATTTCGCCATACCCCCCCTTTTTTTATTCCATTCTTGATGAGGAAAAATAATAAAAAAATATTTGTTTAATGCTATTCTTATTAGTATAGTCAAATATTATTATAGTATTCTTCCAGTTTTTGCGCAATGTTTTTGTTCTCCTCCGGATGAGAGAAGAATAAAACAGGATTATTCCAATTTATTTGTCAAATTTAGATATTAATAATACTTAGTTATGTTTAGATATTATGATTTGTCATATTATTGTATTGCTAGGATTGGGTAGCCAATAATAAAGCTAATACAATAATGATAAAATAATTTTTTGTAAGAAGAGAGGAATAGAAGAATGATATTATTGTTCTTACTAATAAAGCCTGCTTAGCTCAGAGGTTAGAGCATCGCACTTGTAATGCGATGGTCATCGGTTCGATCCCGATAGCGGGCTTCTCCATCTTCTACCTTCTTGCTCTCCTAATCATTTGCAAGAATCATAAAATTCTAATAATAATTATTTATTTTCTTATATTTGTTCGTTCACCAAGTTTCTGTTAAGATACTATAGATTCTTAATAAGGAAGTGAGTGATAATTTTTTTTTTAGAATTTTTTCTAAAATGGTTTGATTTGTGAATGGGAATCTTTCTATGCTTTCCTATTTTTCCTCTCCCAAATCAAAGATTTTTTTTTATTATCGGTAATAAATAGTTTGTACTATCTTCTTTCTTGAACCAATTTTTTTATTTTTGCAAAATAAGGAGTTTTTATGTCCCGTTATCGAGGACCTCGTTTGAAAATAATACGTCGTCTAGGGGAATTACCAGGACTTACTCGTAAAACACCGAAGTTAAAAACTGATTATGTTGGTGAGTCTACTCCTAATAAAAAAGTTTCTCAATATTGTATTCGTTTGGAGGAAAAACAAAAATTGCGTTTTCATTATGGATTGACTGAGCAACAATTACTTAAATATGTTCGTATAGCTAGAAGAGCCAAAGGCTCAACGGGCCAAGTATTATTACAATCACTCGAAATGCGTCCGGATAATATTATTTTCCGATTGGGTATGGCCCCCACCATTCCTGGAGCGAGACAGTTGGTTAACCATAAACATATTCTGGTCAATAATCGTGCAATAAACGTACCGAGTTATCGTTGCAAACCCAAAGATATTATTACTACGAGGGATCGGCTGGAATCCCGAGCTAGAATCACAAAAAATTATAAAATTTCTCAGACATATAGGATACCGAATCATTTAACTTTCCATTCACTACAGAACGTGGGATTGGTTAATAAAATAGTAGATCGTGAATCAATTGATTTGAATATTAACGAATTGCTAGTTGTGGAATATTATTCCCGTAAAGCTTAATAAGAAGGAAAAGAATATGTATATACTAATTTTCTTTCATAATAATTTTTTAAATAAATAGAATTTATGTATGAGATTCATATCTATATAAAACTTCAATTTAGTTTTTTTATTCTTCTGTATCCATTATAATTTTATTATTCACTGAAGTATTATTATATTTTTATTCTTTGCGTATCCTATATTACCACGTGTGTTGGATGGGTACGTAAAAAAAATTAATTTTTTGTCATGCTTAACTCAAGATAATTAATTGAGTGAGAACCATCACAAACAATGATTATTATGCGGATTAGGTGGGAGATTAAAATTAGTAATAAATAAAGTTACTAAGTAGTATATATCGATAGAATCCAAGTGTAAATACAGCGGAGAGAGAGGGATTCGAACCCTCGGTAAGCAAAAGCTTACGTAGCATTTCCAATGCCACGCCTTAAACCACTCGGCCATCTTTCCTGTAATATATCTTCAGTCTATTACATGTTTTTATTGAATAGCAATATATTCATAGTAGTAATCAATACTGAGGTGGAATTGGTTGTGGATCCCCAAAGTGAAGTAAAAAATAATCATTTTTAGGAATAACCTAAGATAATTAATAAAAAAAAATAATGAATAATTATTTTATTATTATTATTTTTTTATTTTTTTCATATTCATTTCCATAAATTTCAATAATGAATTGATAACTTTAATAATTTTACTTTATTTGGGAATAATACTTCTAACGCTGAAGGTAGGATTGAAGAACAGGGTGAATTCCAAAAAAAACTAATAACTTATTTATTATATATATGTATATAGAATTTATCAATTCTTCTTGAACGTTTAATCAATCTTACACTTATTAAATAATTATTCATTATTAAATAATTGTAATAAGCAGGATAACCAGAGAAGTAGAAATTGAGAATGAACGATCCTTCGTAGAAGGACCAGATAAAATGTTTTCAATACTCCGATTCAAAAGAATAAATGAAATCCACGGTATAAAATACTTAAAATTATTTTTATTCTTTTGTAAATCCCAAACAGAATAATTAGAAAAATCTCACGAAGAAAAATGAGAAGTAATTATGCCCAGATCTCAAAGAAACGATAATTTTATTGATAAAACTTTTACACTGGTAGCAGATACTTCATTGCAAGTAATTCCAACTACTCAGGGGGAAAAAGAAGCATTCACCTATTACAGAGATGGTGTGATTTGATTTTGATCCAGTGAATACTCATTGTAAAACAAAACATGATAATATTTTATTACATGAAACTCACACTTGGTGAAGGTGATTTTCACAAGTGAACAATTCCTTCTGCCGTGTATCCTCGGTTGATGCAACCCCAGATGCTTTAATTTATCATGAATTATGGTATTAAGCGGGGGGTTAAACTTGTAAGAAAGAATAAACTTTTCTAGTAAAAGTCTATTTGTTTATAGACATGCGTAAGGGAAAAAGCACTACGTGTAGAAATCGACAACACAAAGGCTTCGTTATAATTCATACGTAGTATTATCCGTTTACTAACGGCTAATTACACATATATGGTTGGGACAACAAACTTCCATCTCGTTTGTATTTTGGATACCCATATAACCATCGGGGATTGTCGAGGTAGCAAATCCCTGAAAAATACCAAGCGTTGAGAACAAAGAAATTGTTGAAGTTTTTATTTCTGTCATCAGTGATAGGAATAATTTCAGCAAGAAGGATGGCTAGAGATTAATCATAAATACACTAGTCCCTGAAAGTTGATGATTTTGGGTAAGAATCTTTATAATTTTTTTTAATTGTTTCCTTTATTATAAACTACTCAGGACAAGCCGTATGAGGTGGAAATCCCACGTACGGTTTTGAAGCGGGGCTCACTTCCGTCTTCAAGAACAACCGTAACGAATGTCGGCTCAATCTGAAGGAGAATATGCGGAAGCTTTACAAAATTATTATGAAGCCATGCGTCTAGAAATTGACCCTTATGATCGAAGTTACATACTACATAACATAGGCCTTATTCATACAAGTAATGGGGAACATGCAAGGGCTTTAGAATATTATTTTCAGGCATTGGAGAGAAATCCATCCTTGCCACAAGCTTTTAATAATATGGCTGTGATCTGTCATTACGTGCGACTATCCAGAGTGTAGAATTTACTGGTTTGGAACCACGACGAATATATGGAATGGAGGTTTTCTACATATTTACCATTAAGTAATGGTTTGTATTAGCTGTAGAGTAATAAACTTGTTCGTTCATGGGAGCCTTTACATGACAGAATGAGTAAAACCTATATACTCCATGGATAAAGTAATTTGATAAACTTGAAAGAGAAGCACCGTAAGGATCAATTACTGAAAGCTCGGGCTGATACGGTATAATCTGTTCACTCATACAGAAGTAACTTGTGTAATAGGGGTTGTCCAATGAGCTATCGAACAGCGGTGTAGCATCAGATCCTAAAGGGATTGAATACTTATTGATAATAAAAAATTGTATTATTATTAAGTATTTTTTTAGGAGATTCTCCATACACAAGTAGGATAGTTACCATTTGGAAAAAATTACATCTGTACAAGATATAAATTGGTATTCCGGGACTTTACCTTTTTCATTGGTGGGAGAAGAGACAAAACTTGATTCCTTATTAAGGCTCAAATTTAAACTCATTTCATTAACTGAATTTTTTAGTCTTTGCGTTACAATAATAAAAAAAAACAATTATTTTTTGCAAAAAATAATTGTTTTAATTTTTATTTATATATTAATGCAGATAATAAAGGATGGAATATAGTTAATAGAGCCGTATGAGGTAGGAAACCCTCAAGTACGGTTCTCAGGGAAGGAACTTCATGGAATGACCTATCCCGACCGAGGAGAACAGGCCATTCAACAAGGAGATTTCGAAACTTCCGAAGTTTGGTTCGGCAAAGCAGCCGATCATTGGAAACAAGCTGTATTACTGGCTCCAGGCAATTATATCGAAGCACAGAATTGGTTAAAAATTACGGGACGTCTTAAGGATTAGTTGCGTAGAGTTATAACCAATCCTTGAGAATCTTCTGTGTATTGGGAATCTAATATATATTCGAAATAAGAAACATAATAAATTGGTAATAACTGTTATTCTATCCAGTTAAATTATATTCTACCATTTCATGGGAACTAATCGGGTTAACAAGCATCTACAATTTTTTTATGGATGCTTATCAAATAATAGTATTTATTGGGTAAATTTAGGGGAAGATCTGGTAGAGCACAACCAAATTAACCGAATCATATTTGTCATTATTGCATGAGTAACTAAGTATGCTGAGTGTATACCCTATATATACTACAACATAAATATGTGTGTCATCCCATCTACTATCATATTATGATACATGTATTACGTATCTTATATTCAAGATGTATGGGCTAAAAATGCACTGTTTTAAAGTTAAGCGGTCCATTAAGCACCTTTGATATGTGTAACAATAATTTTGAATACCTGCCCCAGTAACTTCTGTGTCATAGTCGCCCTAGTTACGAACTGGGAAAGGAAAAAAAGGTTGGAAGATGTACAGCTCTCAGAAGTTTACTAATGAATCTTGGCAGGTTTTTTCTATGCCTCGTCTGGAAAGAGGAGAACCTCAATGACTATTCGTTCACCGGAACCAGAAGTCAAGATTGCGGTAGAAAGGGATCCCGTAAAAACTTCATTTGAGAAATGGGCTCAACCCGGACATTTCTCCAGAACTCTAGCGAAGGGTCCTAGTACTACCACTTGGATCTGGAACTTACACGCTGATGCTCATGATTTTGACAGCCATACTAATGATTTGGAAGAGATTTCTCGCAAAGTATTTAGTGCTCATTTCGGTCAACTAGCCATTATATTTATTTGGCTAAGTGGTATGTATTTCCATGGGGCTCGTTTCTCCAATCATGAAGCATGGCTTAGTGATCCCATTCATGTTAAACCTAGTGCTCAAGTTGTTTGGCCAATAGTAGGTCAGGAAATTCTCAATGGAGATGTGGGTGGAGGTTTTCAGGGAATACAAATAACTTCCGGCTTTTTTCAAATCTGGCGAGCCTCTGGAATAACCAGTGAATTACAACTTTACTCCACCGCAATTGGTGGATTGATTTTTGCAGCGCTAATGCTTTTTGCCGGTTGGTTCCATTACCACAAAGCCGCTCCCAAATTAACTTGGTTCCAGGATGTGGAATCTATGTTGAATCATCATCTAGCAGGACTCTTAGGATTAGGTTCCTTATCGTGGGCAGGACACCAAGTACATGTTTCTTTACCTATCAACCAACTTCTGGACGCTGGGGTAGATGCTAAAGAAATACCTCTCCCTCATGAATTTATTCTGAATCGTGATCTTATGACTCAACTTTATCCAAGTTTTGCTAAAGGATTAACTCCATTCTTTACTTTGGATTGGTCAGAATACTCAGATTTCTCAACTTTTCGCGGAGGACTCAATCCAGTAACAGGGGGTTTGTGGTTAACCGATACAGTCCATCATCATTTAGCTATTGCAGTTATTTTTTTAATAGCTGGTCACATGTATAGAACCAATTGGGGCATTGGTCATAGCCTGAAGGAAATTCTAGAAGCTCATAAAGGTCCATTCACGGGTGAGGGTCACAAAGGCCTTTATGAAATTTTTACCACTTCATGGCATGCTCAATTAGCTCTTAACTTAGCTATGCTAGGTTCTTTAACAATTGTAGTAGCTCACCATATGTATTCCATGCCTCCTTATCCATACCTAGCTACTGACTATGGTACCCAACTATCTTTGTTTACACATCACATGTGGATCGGTGGATTTCTTGTGGTTGGAGCTGCTGCACATGCAGCCATATTCATGGTAAGGGACTACGATCCAACCACTCAGTACAATAATTTATTGGATCGTGTTCTTCGACACCGTGATGCAATAATATCACACCTTAACTGGGTATGTATTTTCTTAGGTTTTCATAGCTTCGGCTTGTACATTCACAATGATACTATGAGTGCTTTGGGGCGTCCTCAAGACATGTTCTCGGATACTGCTATACAATTACAACCTATATTTGCCCAATGGGTGCAGAATACTCATGCTATAGCACCTTTTTCCACAGCTCCCAATGCAACGGCAAGCACTAGCTTAACTTGGGGGGGAAGCGACTTGGTAGCAGTGGGCGGCAAAGTGGCTTTATCACCAATTCCGCTAGGAACCGCGGACTTTTTGGTCCACCACATTCATGCATTTACTATCCACGTAACCGTATTAATATTACTAAAAGGCGTTTTATTTGCTCGCAGTTCCCGTTTGATACCCGATAAAGCTAATCTTGGTTTTCGTTTCCCTTGCGATGGACCTGGAAGAGGAGGTACATGCCAAGTATCTGCTTGGGATCATGTTTTCCTAGGGTTATTTTGGATGTACAACGCAATTTCTGTAGTAATATTTCATTTTAGCTGGAAAATGCAATCTGATGTTTGGGGTAGTGCAAGCGACCAAAAAATAGTAACTCATATTACAGGAGGAAACTTTGCACAAAGTTCAATTACCATCAACGGATGGCTTCGTGACTTTTTATGGGCACAGGCTTCCCAAGTAATCCAATCCTATGGTTCCTCGTTATCTGCATATGGTCTCTTATTTTTGGGTGCTCACTTCGTTTGGGCTTTCAGTCTGATGTTCCTATTCAGTGGTCGTGGGTACTGGCAAGAACTCATCGAATCTATAGTTTGGGCTCACAACAAATTGAAAGTTGCTCCTGCTATCCAGCCTAGGGCTTTGAGTATTGTACAAGGCCGTGCTGTAGGAGTAGCTCATTACCTTCTGGGTGGAATCGCCACAACATGGGCATTCTTCCTAGCAAGAATTATTGCAGTAGGATAATAGCTAGGAGGATTTGAAAAGCATATGGCATCCAGATTTCCAAGGTTCAGCCAGGGCCTATCTCAAGACCCAACTACTCGTCGTATTTGGTTTGGTATTGCTACCGCACATGACTTCGAAAGCCATGATAATATTACTGAAGAACGTCTCTACCAAAAAATTTTTGCTTCTCACTTTGGTCAGTTAGCCATAATCTTCCTGTGGACTTCTGGTAATTTATTCCACGTAGCTTGGCAAGGTAATTTTGAAGCATGGATACAAGATCCTTTGCATGTAAGACCTATTGCTCATGCGGTATGGGACCCTCATTTCGGTCAACCAGCTATAGAAGCGTTTACTCGAGGAGGGGCCTCTGGTCCAGTTAATATTGCTTATCCCGGTGTTTATCAATGGTGGTACACAATCGGATTGCGTACCAATCAAGACCTTTATACTGGAGCTCTTTTTTTACTAATACTTTCCGCTACTTTTCTAATAGCGGGTTGGTTGCATCTACAACCCAAGTGGAAACCAAGTGTTTCATGGTTCAAAAATGCTGAATCTCGTCTTAATCATCATTTGTCGGGACTCTTTGGAGTAAGTTCCTTGGCTTGGACAGGGCACTTGGTTCATGTTGCTATCCCTGAATCAAGAGGTGAACACGTGAGATGGGATAATTTACTAACTGCATTACCACACCCCCAGGGTCTAGGGCCTTTTTTTGCGGGTCAGTGGAGTGTTTATGCCCAAAATGCTGATTCAAGTAGTCACTTATTTGGTACTTCTCAAGGAGCAGGTACTGCTATTCTAACTTTCCTCGGAGGGTTTCACCCACAGACCCAAAGTTTATGGCTGACTGATATAGCTCATCATCACTTAGCAATTGCAGTTGTTTTCATCATTGCTGGTCACATGTATAGAACTAACTTTGGGATTGGGCATAGTATGAGGGAAATCCTAGAGGCACATACTCCTCCGGGGGGCCGATTAGGACGTGGTCACAAGGGCCTTTATGATACGATTAATAATTCTCTTCACTTTCAATTGGGTCTTGCTCTAGCTTCTCTAGGAGTTACTACTTCTTTGGTAGCTCAACACATGTATTCTTTACCTGCTTATGCATTTATAGCACAAGACTTTACTACTCAAGCTGCATTATATACTCATCATCAATACATTGCTGGGTTTATTATGACAGGTGCATTCGCTCATGGGGCTATCTTTCTCATCAGGGATTATAACCCAGAACAAAATGAAGGTAATGTATTGGCAAGAATGTTGGAACATAAGGAAGCAATCATATCTCATTTAAGTTGGGCTAGTTTATTTCTAGGGTTCCATACCTTAGGACTCTACGTGCATAATGATGTTATGCTTGCTTTTGGTACTCCGGAGAAACAAATCTTGATTGAACCTGTATCTGCTCAATGGATCCAATCCGCTCATGGCAAGGCTTTATATGGTTTTGATGTACTTCTATCTTCAGCAAATAGTCCAGCTTTTAATGCTGGTCAAAGTATATGGTTACCTGGTTGGTTGGATACCATCAATAATAATAGTAATTCACTATTTTTAACTATAGGTCCCGGAGATTTTTTGGTTCATCATGCCATTGCCCTAGGTTTGCACACAACCACGTTAATTTTAGTAAAAGGTGCTTTAGATGCACGTGGCTCCAAGTTAATGCCAGATAAGAAAGAATTTGGTTATAGTTTTCCCTGCGATGGTCCGGGACGAGGTGGGACCTGCGATATTTCAGCCTGGGATGCTTTTTACTTGGCAGTCTTCTGGATGTTAAACACTATTGGATGGGTTACATTCTACTGGCATTGGAAACATATAACCCTATGGCAAGGAAATGTATCTCAATTTAATGAGTCTTCCACTTATTTAATGGGATGGTTGAGAGATTACCTGTGGTTAAACCCTTCACAACTTATCAATGGATATAATCCATTTGGTATGAACAGTTTATCCGTTTGGGCATGGATGTTTCTATTTGGACATCTCGTATGGGCCATCGGATTTATGTTTCTCATATCTTGGCGTGGATACTGGCAAGAACTAATTGAAACTCTAGCATGGGCTCATGAGCGTACACCTCTAGCTAATTTAGTGCGCTGGAAAGACAAACCGGTAGCTCTTTCTATAGTTCAAGCAAGATTAGTTGGATTAGCTCATTTTTCTGTAGGTTATATTTTTACTTATGCGGCTTTCCTAATTGCTTCTACATCAGGCAAATTTGGCTAATCATCATCTTCATATAGATGAATTTTTGGGTGGATCGAGCCTATCTTTGCCTCTATCTATAGATAGGGGCTCGATCTAACTCTCTTTAAGATAGGGGGAGGGGGGGGTGGAATAATGAAAATAATTACAATAATGAATCGGAGCAAAAAAGTATTTCACTATATCTTTATTTAAAGAAGGAGTTTCATTCATTAGTTGAACCACCATGGCAAAAAAGAGTCTTATCCAGAGGGAGAGGAAGAGGCAGAAACCAAAACAAAAATACCATTCTATTCGTCTTTTTTTGAAGAAAAGGATGAGCGAAGCTTCATTCTTAGATGAAAAATGGGAAATTTCTGAAAAATTACAATCTTTACCACGTAATAGTGCACCAACACGTCTTCATCGTCGTTGTTTGTTGACCGGAAGATCCAGAGCCAACTATCGAGACTTTGGTTTATCTAGGCATGTACTTCGTGAGATGGCCCACGCATGTTTGTTACCTGGGGTAAGAAAATCCAGTTGGTAATAAAATTATTCATAAAATTTAGGCATGTAACATGCAAATGTAATTAATTGGTAATCCCCCGGTTGGGGGATTCTCTACTAAATTTAGAAATATCATTTGTTTGGTACACTTTTTACTATTATACTATTAAATAGTAATGAATTGCGCGGAGTAGAGCAGCTTGGTAGCTCGCGAGGCTCATAACCTTGAGGTCACGGGTTCAAATCCCGTCTCCGCCAAATACTCAAATTTTGAGTTCCTCATAGTTTACTAATCTCCATAAAGTTTTTTGGAAACTCCATAGGAGAACAAACCTAAGATTATATTAAATTCTATATTTCATTTATATTATTTCATTTTTCAAGGATAGGCGGGTAGCGGGGATCGAACCCGCATCTTCTCCTTGGCAAAGAGAAATTTTACCATTAAACCATACCCGCAACTCGAATTTACTTAAATTTTATTATATACATATAGATTCACTTATGTATAGCTAACTATTTTTTTTATGGATCTTACAAATTCAAATTACTTACTTATCTTAGTCATTCCAGATTATGGGAGATCAATGATTAAACGAACCTTCCCCCCCCCCCCTGGAACACTTTTTTGTACCTCAGTACCTGCTTCAGATACCTCAACTCAACCAAGGGAGGGAATATTGCGATCTCCAAATTCTTAGAAACTTAAGATATGAGAGAGTTAAGGATACCTACCGGGAGGACTAATCCAATCCATAATGAAGCACCTGAAAATACAACATTTCTGCTACTTGACCAACCATCAGGAGAGGCAAGCACAACGGGCACACCAATTACTAGAAGAAATGGAGTTGCGATTGATGCAAACACAGCCAACTGAAAAGCAATAGTCATGGTTGTGATTTCCCAAACTTTTAACAATATAGAATAGATTTACCGTCTAATCCCTATCTAACATAGGTCTTGGTAACTGGGTCAAATGCATCATCAAAATAATCTGCTGATTCAATTATACTTGTAATTTTGATTATATTCGTGATAAAGCTTCGTTAGCTTTATCACTTTCTTCTCAAAATATTTCAATTCTTCCCTTCCCAAAAGTATAAAATTTTGCATTTCTTTCCCAGCTAAATCTTCTATTTCTTTGCATAGAGAATTCATTTACTATTGTTAATTATTATGTATTAACAGGTATTGTAAGTATTACCTGGAAAAGTCACTTATAATTAGTCTTTAGGAGAGATGGCCGAGTGGTTTATAGCCCTGGTCTTGAAAACCAGTATAGTATTTTTCAATACTATCGAGGGTTCGAATCCCTCTCTCTCCTTTTATTAACCTTCTTCATTCTTTCTAAAAAAAAATTCCAGGATATATAATTGTTTATGAAATAGATTCTTAGCTCGGCTTTCTGCAGCCGAGCATTCATGGGGAACTTGGAGAAAAAAAAGTATTCCCTTCTCAAGTTTTTACCCATTTTTTATAAGTTTCATATAAGCTGGAATTCATTCTGGCTCTTCCTTCTTCATTATTAAATTATTTATCTAATTAATTAAGAGGTGTCATAGAAAGGACAGGTTCGGAATCACGGTCAATTCCTTTCTCGAATCCGGCTGCAGCTGCACGGGCTCTCCCCGCGTGCCATAAGTGACCTACGAAGAAGAAAAATCCTAAAACGAAATGGGAAGTGGCTAACCAACTTCGGGGAGAAACATAGTTCACTGCATTGATTTCGGTGGCTACTCCACCCACAGAGTTCAAAGAACCTAAAGGAGCATGAGTCATATACTCTGCCGATCGTCGTTCCTGCCAAGGTTGTATATCTTTCTTCAATTTACTGAGATCCAAGCCATTAGGACCTCTTAGGGGTTCCAACCATGGGGCACGGAGATCCCAGAAGCGCATTGTTTCTCCTCCAAAAATAATTTCTCCAGTAGGAGAACGCATGAGATATTTACCCAAACCAGTGGGTCCTTGGGCAGAACCCACGTTAGCCCCAAGCCGTTGGTCCCTAACCAAAAAAGTAAAAGCTTGAGCTTGAGAGGCTTCCGGACCGGTAGGACCATAAAATTCGCTAGGATAAGCTGTGTTGTTGAACCAAGCAAAACAACAAGCAATAAAACCAGAGACGGAAAGAGCTCCTAGACTGTAGGACAAGTAAGCTTCTCCGGACCATACAAAAGCGCGACGAGCCCATGCGAAGGGTTTGGTTGAGATGTGCCAGATTCCACCGGAGATACAAATGGAACCTAACCATACATGTCCCCCAATGATATCTTCTAAATTGTCTACACTAACTATCCATCCCTCTCCACCAAAAGGTGATTTTAGTAAATAACCAAATACAACACTTGGATTAAGAGTAAGATTCGTAATCCTTCTCACATCTCCACCACCAGGAGCCCACGTATCGTATACACCTCCAAAATACAAAGCTTTGAGCACTGAAAGAAAAGCACCAGCACCTAACAAGATTAAATGAATACCTAGAATTGTAGTCATTTTGTTCTTATCCTTCCAAGCATAACCAAAAAATGGAAAAGACTCTTCCAGAGTTTCGGGTCCAATAATTGCGTGGTAGATACCTCCAAAACCTAAAACTGCGGAAGATATTAAATGGAGTACTCCAGATACGAAGTATGGAAAAGTATCTACGACTTCTCCACCAGGACCTACTCCCCATCCTAAAGTAGCTAAATGGGGAAGTAGAATCAATCCCTGTTCATACATAGGCTTCTCTGGAACAAAGTGAGCCACTTCAAATAGATTCATTGCTCCAGCCCAAAACACAATTAATCCGCCATGGGCTACGTGAGCACCAAGTAATTTACCAGATAAGTTGATAAGTCTAGCATTGCCAGCCCACCAAGCAAAACCAGTGGTTTCTTGATCACGACCACCCAGGGCTAAAGTTCCATTAAAGAGCGTTTCCACGGGGTAGAACCTCCTCGGGGAATACAAGATTCTCATGAGGCTGATCCTGAGCCGCCATCCAAGCACGAATACCTTCGTTCAAAAGAATATTTTTAGTATAAAAAGTTTCAAATTCGGGATCTTCTGCTGCACGGATCTCCTGGGAAACAAAATCATATGCCCGTAGATTCGAAGCTAGACCCACTACTCCGATTGCACTCATCCATAATCCAGTTACTGGTACGAATAGCATGAAGAAATGCAACCAACGTTTGTTGGAGAAAGCAACACCGAAGATTTGGGACCAGAAGCGGTTAGCGGTAACCATGGAATAAGTTTCTTCAGATTGGGTTGGGTTAAAAGCACGGAATGTATTTGCACCATCACCATCTTCAAATAAAGTATTTTCGACAGTTGCGCCATGGATGGCACACGAAAGAGCAGCACCCAATACTCCAGCAACTCCCATCATATGAAATGGGTTTAAAGTCCAATTATGAAAACCTTGGAAGAACAAGATGAATCGAAATATAGCTGCTACACCGAAGCTGGGTGCAAAGAACCAACCAGATTGACCCAATGGGTAGATTGGGAATACAGAAACAGAAACAGCAATTGGAGCAGAAAATGCAATTGCGTTATAAGGACGCAATTGTACAGATCGAGCGAGCTCGAATTGGCGCGACATAGAACCGATTGAAGCAAAAGCACCGTGGAGAGCCACGAAGGTCCATAGACCACCTAATTGACACCAACGAGTAAAATCTCCTTGTGCTTCAGGACCCCACAATAGCAGTAAAGAATGTGATAAACTATTAGCAGGGGTTGAAACCGCGGCGGTTAAGAAGTTGCAACCTTCTAAATAAGAACTAGCCAATCCATGGGTATACCATGAGGTTACGAAGGTTGTACCTGTGAACCATCCACCTAGTGAGAAGTAGGCACAAGGGAAGAGCAGTAAACCGGACCAACCCACGAATACAAAACGGTCTCTCCTTAACCAGTCATCCATGCTATCAAATAAACCTTTAGGTTCTTCGGAAGATTTTCCGATGGCTATAGTCGTAGTAATTCTCCCATTCAACTACTTTAACCATTTCTAAGCACCTCATCCTACCAAGGAATCATAATTTTTTTGATTATCGACGGATGATTTTCTTTGCCCCTTATTCCAATTCTTTATTCAATGCAGAACACATAGATATTCTATATAGTTCATTCCCTGGCTCAAGCATTTACTTACTATGAGAGGGATCCACGCCTGGTTGCGGAACAGATTCATTAGAATCTTCGGAAGGTAGGTAAGCTTTTCTCTTCTTATCTTATCAGTGCTTCTCATGAGAATAAAAAAATATTCTTTTGACTCGATATTGATTATTCTACTCGATTAAAAATTCTTCCATTAATAGGGAGTAGTAGTTTTTACTATCCCCCTACCTGATCCAAGTAAATAATTATACATCTTTGTTTTGTGAAGGAAAAGAAAGTACATAACATATATATACATTGATATTTTATATTTTGAAGAAAAAAAGATGTTTTCCAACTTACGCAGAATAGTGGAGGATGAACAAGAAATCTTTAATGACTTATCTGATTTTAATTTATCTGTCTCGACAAGCATCAGAATGGAGGAGAAGAGGGAGGAGTGAAAAAAAAAAGGCCCCTACTCCTTATTTTCCTCGACGGAGAGAGCTTCATTTTTACTCCGCGCTCACTTCTACTCCTACTTGGGCAACATGGAAAATAATAATTACTTTATTTTAATACAATATTCATTTTATACTTCTGGTTCGGCAAATGTTTGTCCACTTCCCCAGTCACAAAGGATTATATTATGAAATGAAAGGATAAAAATATTGAATGATTTCAATAAATTACATCTATGATTTTTAGTATATTTCAATACTAGGATAGCCCACTAATCCATAGTATAATAAGTCAAGTTTACTATTTATTTATTTTTATTGTTTAAGTAGATCACCTCCCCCCACCACCCCATACACTGGAAATAACTTAAGAAATAAGTGTAGGGAAAGGAAGAACAAAATTTATTCTCCCCATCATCAATAAATAGTACAAAATTGAGATAATTGAGATAATTGAGATAATTCCATTATTGAATAATACATTAATATTAATTAAATTAATAATTTTTTTTTTTTATAGAAATTAAAAACTTTTTTCTATCGGTGGTATAACCCAACAAATTACTTTACAATTAATTTTGACATAGTAATTATTGCTTCGCACAAAACCTTTAAAACAATACCATGCTAGAGTGGAATTTTTTTGCTTGCGATTCATCCCCACTCCACTATCCAGTAATATACACCCCTGCTACAACAATATGTAAAATAAAGTTTATTTATACTTTGTGCATTGTTACACGATTTGACTTTCCTCTCGCCCGATCCGTCTCATATAAATAATCATGCTGAAACAAATATTATTTAACTTTACATTGAGAATTCTTTCCTTTTAGAAATTACTCATTTAAACTTAATAGCATAATAAAGATAAAAAAGGAAGGGTACTTTTCTCTAGTATTGGTACATTTTTTGTTCTTCCCCAAGCAGTAATAGAATAATTCTATATGCTACCAAATTTATGCTTAATAAATCTAAAGACAAATTTTTTTGGACTAACAATTATATACCGGATAGTGAGGTCAATAGATATTAAACCACGAAGTTAAACCAAAAAAAGGGTCATTAGGAGATTCTCAAAGAGGATTAATAAAAAATATTTGCGAGGTTATAGATAACATATTATTCCCATAATACAAAACAAATTGTAGTTGTAATTTCTTGGTGCTTGCTACGGAACTAGAATAACTTATTAATCTGGATAATACTTAGGACAAAACATTGAAGTAGAATAAGTTTTGTATAGTCTTGAGAAGAAGGTTAAATGAAAGTATGAGTTGTTGAAAACTCAAACATATTAAAATTAGTGAAGGTATTCACTGGGTGAAATAAATTATTCCCCTATAATATAATTATTATTAATATAAGTGTAAGGAAGATAAGTATAGCTCAAAGAAATCAAAAATGAATTAGCTTCAAAATAATATAGCTTGAATTTTAACTTATCAAAATTTATGCGTAGTTTCATGAAATAAAACTAGTAATTTTAGAAATTATTGGAGGGGGGGAGGGGTAAAATCAACTCTTGACAGTGAATAATAAATTGAGTATCATAGGGGTGAGGGTCAACAAGCCACCGTCTGCCGCCCCCATCGTCTAGTGGCCTAGGACATCTCTCTTTCAAGGAGGCAACGGGGATTCGAATTCCCCTGGGGGTACATCAAGGAATAAATCCATCCCGGGTAATCAATAATTTTTTTAATACTTCTACATTTGTTTTTTATTAGTTACAGTGGAGAGGATTTTAAGTCCTCTTTTTGATTAGTAACATCCTACCAATACTAATACTACTATGTTGTTATTAGTGCCAATGGAGGATTTACAGTCCTCATTGAACTTGAACCAATATGTTTTGAGTTACAATGGAGAATTTACAGTCCTCCTTGAACCAATAAAAATATGTTATTAGTTTCAATGTAGGATTTTAAGTCCCCATTAAAAAAACCAGTAACATCCTACTAAGATTACTTACAAATATGCCATTATTAGTGTCAATGAAGGATTTAAAGTTGTCATCAAAGCAAACTACCACTGCATTTTCGGTTTTAATACTAGTCTGATCTTAGTCAAAGGGAAAGAAATAAGAGTTCTATCCTCTCATCTGGGTCGATGCTCGAGTGGTTAATGGGGACGGACTGTAAATCCGATGGCAATGCCTACGCTGGTTCAAATCCAGCTCGACCCAATAAAAATATTACTAATAATTTTAGTAACATGTTTTTGGTTTGAATGCTTAGCTTCAAAGGAAAATAATGAGATAATTATTGTTGCAATGACGAAGGAGAGCCAAATAATAATTAAACTATATTTGGTGGGATTGTAGTTCAATTGGTTAGAGCACCGTCCTGTCAAGACGGAAGTTGCGGGTTCGAGCCCCGTCATTCCCGATTTAATTTATCCAATTGATTTAATTCATGATTAGTTTGGATTAAATTAACTGGAAGAAACTTCAAAAACTTCAATATATTCATGTACCAAGTCTTCATTTCATAAGCATTAGACAAATAGAATGAACAGGTTAGGATTAAAAAAAATTAAATCATTATTTATGGTGGGTCTTCACTCTGAAGAATATACATAATATTACTGGGTTAATTTATTATTAATCTCGTATTTCTCAGTGAATTAAGAATTAGGATGAGATCTAAAAATTTATCATCCTTCTTTTGAGAATATCAATAAACTTTCAATTTCATTTTTTAAAAGCCATTGATTTTTCAACAACAATTTTATTAGCTGATTCAACAACATTTTGTTGCAACGAAATGAATTCAGTAAATATTGATAACTCTCGAATAAAGTACTATGGACTGAAGAATAACTAGATAATAAACTATTTACTTCAAGCCATCTCTGATGGTTATTCGACAAATCAAAGTGAGCAAACTTCTCCAATGAGTATTCCATCAACCAAGGTTGGTATGAATACACAGCAGCAAATAAACGTGGATGTTTCAAGTGGACACCAATCCATTTAATACTTTTTAAAGTTTCAATATTTTGTTTATCCGCAAGATTGAATTGCTTCAATCCACCACTTATATATGAACTACTCATTGAATTTTGGCTGTATCCGTGACGAACAAAAAAGCGTTTTATCTTATGAATCGATTGGTATTTTCCCTGCTCTCCTTCCGTTCCGTAAGTGACATAGAATCTTCTTAGCATTTCTTCATCTACAAATAATTGTTGATATGGAAATGCAAGGTGATGGTCCTCGAGCAATAAACCTGTGGGATCCCAAACGAATCGTTTCCCCAAGAATAATAGTGGTTTACTAAATATTCGGTATTCTACTGGATACTGTACAGGTGAAAACATTTCTAATATTTCAAATTGATCTTTTAATAGCATAGTTTCTGATTGACACTCTAGTTCCTGCAAGCTCATTTGTCTTATTTTTGATAAGAGTCTATTATGGGGAGATTGTTGTCCCATCACATACTGCATGAATCGAGTATCATTAAAATTATTTTTTAAATATTTAGAAGGAATTTGTATCTTTCCCTCGAACAATCCAATATAATATGGAATTTGAAATTCATTGGGTCTTTCTACTCGATTGAATATATTGTTGCGAGCGAGACTGAAACGCCAAACCCTGGGGGAACAAGCAGTATTAACTACTGATTCAGACAGTTCTTGCTTGAACTGAATGGAACAAATTATATTCCGTATTATATTCACAAGATTCGTCGTTCGAGAATAAGGAGCAAGTCTCACTTCATTATGAATAAATTCATCTTGATATATTTCTAACCTTGGAAACTCTATTAAAAGACTTTCCAGAGTGGTACAAGCTGAATTAGAATCATTATCAGCATATTCCTCGAGAGGAATTGAGTTTTCCCGTTCGTTTCCAGATCTGAACCAGGAATCTCGAGCTGCTGATCCAGCTAAACATTCCAAAATACGAGATAGTATAGTAAATTCCTTCACAGTGGTTTCGGTAATAGGAGGTTCTAAAAACCATTCAGACAAATAATGAAATCTTTTTTTCCAAAAGTTATTACTAACCCTATGTAAGGGATTCATCGTAAATTTTTTTGTTATTACAGTTTGTACAATAGCCTTTCCTAGCTCATAAATAAGTTTATCATTATTCTGACCATATTTTATATTTGTATCTGCATATGCAAAACCTAAAGCTTGTCTGTGGAAAGCTAATCTAATTGTATCATTGTATATGACTGATTCGCCGTAGGTAATACTGATTGATGAAACTTCATTAGCAAGTGATGCCAAATCTCGTACATCGTAGCCCATGGTTGCAAACCCAAACTCATTAATGTAAGACAATTTTTTTTCTAAGTGAAAACATTTACTACGTAGGAAAATATAAAATTCCTTTTGCCGTTGTGGAATACTAGGCATTCTAATGTTTATTAATCTATCCAATCTATTTGGATATATCAAGGATGGATCCATTTTTTCGGGAATGTGAGTCGAAGCAAAAACAATTATACTCAAAGTTTTTTTGAAAAAATTGGTACGAAAGTATGTCAATAATAAACCGGGGAGATTATAATTATATTTCACATCTTGAGTCAAGCAATTCAAATTGAGTTCATGAATATTTTGAATCCACATTATGCAGGGGGACATTCCTTTTGTTAATTCCAGAATAAGAGCTAATTGGTGCAAGTTGTTCATCAAAACGTTCCAATCGTTGGTTGTAATACCAGGCTCGTTATAAAATAGTTCGCTTATAGATACTTGTATCAAAGGAGCATGAGAGTCTGCTGCTAAATTCTTGATCAAATAGGATTGTCCTGTTGCTGGAGGACCTACCAGTAAATTTCCCTTGGAGGGGGGGGATAATCCTAAGTGGAGCGGAATAGGTATTTCGTGAGATTTAAAATCCAAAGTAGTATTGGTGGATGGCCGCGATAGATGTGGGAGAGTAATTTTCTGCCAGAGAGCAAGGAGAACCCATTTATCTGCCAGATCAGAAGAATGGTGAAACAGATAATAAACCAAACTCCTATCAAAACTTTTAGCTAAACATCGTAAGTAATAAAGTCCTTGTTGGGTTGTTCGATAACCAAAGTCATTACTTAGTGGATGAGGATTGTAATTCGGATCAAAACCATATCGAGAAATTTTTTTTTTGTTATCGAAGATCGAATCAATAATTCTTTCTTCCGAGGAAAAATATCTAAACTTTGATTAGTAGTTAACCATGCATTCAAATTTTTCTTTGTAAATAAATATAACTTTTTATTTCTCGTTTCTGTATAATATTTATATATATTTTTTTTTATAAAGTTTACAAATCTGTTTTGTGTATCAATTGGTTTTATTGGATGTTGGTATACCAACTTCCAATAAGATTTCCGATCCATTAAATATTGAATTATTTCAAAATGTTTACATGGGTCAGTATAATCTGAACCCATCAGATTTAATAAAAATTTTTGGAAGAATAAATAGCTGGATAGAAACAAACTTATAAAAGTAAAATATTTATAGTTCCAACAATTTATTGATCTTGAATATGACCATACAGAATTAAGTAATGCTGTTTTCGGTTGATCATCCAAAATTTCTCGATCTTGAGCATGGGTTTGATAAACATATTTAAATTGATCATTGCTACTTGATAATATTCCACCATTCAGTAATATTCTTGTAATAAATGGTGGTAGAATGTTATACAAGTATTTCCACCATTTAAAAGTAAAGAACCATGGTGTATATTTTTCAAGCACATTTTTTTCTTACTTTTTATTCACTTCGAACAAACCATTACTAAGTATACCTTGAACTCTCTCCTCCCCAGATCCCGGGTCCTTTTACCAAAGAAGACGATAAAAAGAAAAAGAAAAAAAATAATACTATTATTGTATTGGGAGGTTTAAGTTTTTATTTATTTTTATTTTTTTTTTTTTTTTTTTTTTTTCCCGAGCGAGGAAGAACAATCTGATTCACCATTTTATTCTTCATACTCCCCAATGCTGGGCGAACGACGGGGATTGAACCCGCGCGTGGTGGATTCACAATCCACTGCCTTAATCCACTTGGCTACATCCGCCGTCCTTTCATTAAATAGTTTAATACTTACCTAATGTATATGTTACTAAAAGAATAATAACCTTAGATATAATTAAAAAAAATATCTAAGGTTATTATTTTAATAAATAAAGGTTATTATCATATCTTAGTTATGATCCCAACCTTCCTGCCTAGTCAACGTAAAGTGAGAACTAAGTCATTATCTTCTCCTACAAGTAATAACTAATAACCAATAGGAATATTAGCCATTTACTGAAGGAGCTTCAACAGAAGCTAAGTCCAGAGGGAAGTTGTGAGCATTACGTTCATGCATAACTTCCATACCAAGGTTAGCACGGTTGATGATATCAGCCCAAGTATTAATTACACGGCCTTGGCTGTCAACTACGGATTGGTTAAAATTGAAACCATTCAGGTTGAAAGCCATGGTGCTAATGCCCAAAGCGGTGAACCAAATACCTACTACGGGCCAAGCTGCTAAGAAGAAGTGTAGGGAACGAGAATTGTTAAAGCTAGCATATTGGAAGATCAATCGACCAAAGTAACCGTGAGCAGCTACGATGTTGTACGTCTCTTCCTCCTGACCAAACTTGTAACCTGCATTAGCAGACTCATTCTCAGTAGTTTCTCGGATCAAACTGGAAGTTACCAAGGAACCATGCATAGCACTGAATAGAGAGCCGCCAAATACGCCAGCTACACCCAACATGTGGAATGGATGCATAAGTATGTTGTGCTCGGCTTGGAACACGATCATGAAGTTGAAGGTACCAGAGATTCCTAAAGGCATACCGTCAGAAAAGCTTCCTTGACCAATGGGATAGATCAGGAAAACAGCGGTAGCAGCTGCAACAGGAGCTGAGTATGCAACAGCGATCCAAGGACGCATACCTAAGCGGAAGCTTAGTTCCCACTCACGACCCATGTAGCAAGCTACGCCAAGTAAGAAGTGAAGAACAATTAATTCATAAGGACCGCCGTTGTATAACCATTCATCCACAGAAGCTGCTTCCCAGATAGGGTAGAAGTGCAAACCAATCGCAGCAGAAGTAGGAATGATAGCACCAGAAATAATATTGTTCCCGTAAAGGAGAGAACCAGATACGGGTTCACGGATACCATCAATATCTACTGGAGGAGCCGCGATGAAAGCAATTATGAATACAGCGGTTGCAGTTAATAGAGTGGGGATCATCAATACACCGAACCATCCGATGTAGAGGCGGTTCTCAGTGCTGGTAACCCAGTCGCAGAAACGACCCCATAAGCTTGTGCTTTCGCGTCTTTCTAAAGTTGCGGTCATGGTAAAACTTAGTTATTGCAAAGTGATAATAAGTTCCCCAAGCATATAACTTGTTATTCCATATCATTACACAATCTTTCTTTTTGTGTCAACCTACCATAGTGAAGATTAAAAACGATGATGGGATTATTCAAACAAAAGGGGAAAGGGGGGTAGGACACGCTGCACCCACCTAGTGGTGGCATCATTATTACTTGTCTATAAAGGTGATGCAGTAGATAGTACTTCATTTTCGTTTCACTCGATGGAAAAAACTACCATTCATCTGTTTAGTGTCCAAGGAAGAAATGGATGCATTAAATATTTCTTTTGATTATGAAAAGATTTTGGGTCGCCCGGGATTCGAACCCGGAACTCGTCGGATGAAAGTAGATAAGTTACTCTCTAACTGAGATGAAAACACCTCTTCTCAAACCGTGCTTGCAATTTTCATTGCACACGGCTCTCTCTATGTATTCATTTCTCATCATACTTGGTTCTTATACAGAATTACAGAATCATATTGAGTTTGTTTCGGCAATTGCTTAATAAGCTTCTTGTTAGTAAAATTGGTGTAGGATTCAAATATTCCCCTCCCCTGCAATAAGTCTGCTATGAAATCTACTTGAATAACATCTAAATACCAGAATCTTTTTTTATGGGAATAATCCCTGGCAATAAACATAGATTTCCATTCCTTGTAGGATGATGAAGATCTTGGGAATAATTTTTTTGAACCATATTTTTTCCATACAACACGTATCGTACTTTTATGTTTACAAGCCAGAGTTTTTGCACATGAAAATCGTAGTATATACTGTATTTGGTACAAGTCATTCCTGTTCAGGCACCCACTATAGTAATAGAAAATATTTTTCCATATGTGATTAAATTGGTTAGGAATGTCATCATCTTCGGAAGTAGTCCAAGCTAATTTAACAATTGGATGTCCCAAAGTGTTACAAAAATTTTCTCTAGCTAATAGTTTAATTAAATGGAGAACCGGAATTGTAGCACATAACTCTTTACTAATAATACTAGTAATAGGTAAATTATTTATCATTTTGGTTTGAACCACAATGATTTGAGGCCGGATACCAAGAATATAACCCAGAAAAGTCAGACACTCTTTGGATAATTCTCTTGGGGATACCCTGCATGGTTTGAACCAACAATGAAAATAATATTGCCAAAATTTTATTGTATAACATTTCCATTTATGGACCAAATTTTTAGTACCTTTCAAAGCTATTACAAGATTATTTTCATATCTCACATAATGAATGGAGTATTTTTTTATACATAGAGGAGTATTCCCCGAGAAAATAATGATCCGTGGTGACTTTCTAAAATGTGGTAGTTTTTCTATATGCTTAAACTTATGAATAGATTGGGTTCGATCGAGTAAAGCTTTGTAGGGGAACAATTTGAAATGGAAAGTTCGTTCCCAAAGGAAAACCAGAGTGGATTCAAATTCGTGGACATAATAATTCCATAAAAATGTGGATAATTTACTTATTTCTTTCCATGATAGAGGAACGGATTTCCCCAATACAATAATATTTTCATACTCGTAATAAATAAATCGTAATAAGTGTGAAAAAGGAGCATCTTGAATTCGTCGACGAAAAATTTGTATAAGAATTTCTGGATGAATAAAATAAGGTATTTTTATATCTGAGGAATGATGACTATGTGAAAAATGGTCCTCCATAGAAGGGAATATGGAATGAATAGATCGAAAACTATTAAATCCATTAATTTCTTCTAGCAAGGTTTGTGGTTGTACAATTTGCAAAACCAATGTCAGGACTTCTCGGATTGATTTAAAGTAAAAATTGATACAGTAATAAAAGGATTGGTTTTTCTTACTAAGCTCTCTCGTGCTTGAATATTTGTTTATCCATAAGGCTAATTCTCTTAAAAGGTTTTGTTTACGTACCTTACTGATCAGACGTTTCCCAGTTATGAAACTAAAATGATTGTTTAGACTTGAATTATCAATTTTTTTTTGACTCAATTCTTTTTTTGAAAAACGATTGCAAGCAATTGCGTGAATATCTTCTTGGAAAAGAAGTAGATACAAAAAGCGTTTCTGCCAAAAAATATTTGTTCGATTCACTCGTAGCTTATTAATTCTGGCTAAAACCCAAGCCATGGTTCTCACTAAAGTAACCTCTTAGGTAGGAAATAATACATAGTGCAATCTGTGCAAAGACCAAATAAATTGTTATTTACTTGGAAATGGAGATTCTTTCAAATAATATATATCTAAAATTCATTTGATTCTTTGCCAAAATACTCATCTTTTTTTTCTTTTAGACTTGTCTTTTTCTAACCGATTGCTCTCCTGACTTATAAATTACTCTATTTGGTCAGCATACTGGTTACTTTTCCATATATTTTTTCATCTGAGTATTTAGGATTCATTTCCTGTGGTAGAAAAATTTCCTTAGTGGGTGGAACAACCTTTCCCGTATCGGCTACTAATTCACCTTTAACTTTCAATTAGTAGGGAATTTTTGGAATAATCTTCTCTTAACAGAAGCTCGTTCTTCTGGTTCTACCTATGATTCAAGCCATATAGCTTTATCCATTAACTCCTTTTTCTGTTTGGTTAACAAACCCATATTTTTAATTAATAAAGTACCTTTCTTTTTTTTTTAAGTACTTTTCTCTCATTCCCTGATGGGAAGAAATATTATTAAATTAAGCCTGATGAATAATTTGGAATACAAACGACATGCTGTTTTTTCCGCTAAGTTTCCTTTCAGGATTAGTCGCAGTTTTACAAACCTCGCCAATGGTTTGGATGATATTTTTATTTCATCTAAATATGTAAAACTCCCTAGTCGCACTTAAAAGCCGAGTACTCTACCATTGAGTTAGCAACCCATTATCAATAATTAAGAATGAAATAATGAACATACTGAAGATATATATACAAGAATTGGAGGTCTGAATCGAAACAAATATTTTAAACAATTAAGAATAAACAAATTCATTTATACATATTTGTGGCTACCCCAAATTCTGTTACTATTATTCTCGTGGTTAATCCATATTGAACACTTAAGTTATGATGGTTAGTTATGGATGGATTAATTGAAAGAAATGTTACAAGAATATTGTATTTACATAAATCCTTATTGTCAATCCAGTTAATGTTTGACGAATAATCACTTATTATATTAGGGTAACACTTATCTCATAATTCTCTCCATTTCATCCTGAAATAAGAAGTGTGTATGGTCTTACATTACCTCAGTAGAGGTAATTCAATAGGATAATAAGCTCCTGCTTATTATCCTATTTATTCACCTATTGATATCGATTGTTCACCCATCCTATTAAAATGAATAAAATTTTGGTTATATTGGTTATATTAATAATTTTTGAAACTCGAGTATAAACAATTGTTAGATAAACATAAGATAATAGATAAACATAGAAGAAGATAAAAAAAAGTGGGTAGTAGAAGAACAATTGAGTAGGACCAAACACTGCAGGATTCATCATTTATACTAACTAGGATCTTGTGCAAATATCTCGGCTGGCTGGCTTTTTACAAAATATATTTAACAGTTTCTGTAGGTTGTGCTTCCCACTAAATGAAATAAACAAGGGTAGGTGCACATTTTATTTAACTGGTTTGATCCTTCGTTGGATTATGAGAACCAATTTCCTGAATAGCTCTTCCTATCTCCGGATCGAGCGTCAATTACGACGATTCAATAAGTAGTTTATTGGGATAGACGTACTACGAGTCTTCTCCTCTACAGAACCATATATGAAGTTTCATCTTCATATGGATGGCTCAAGCTATAATTTTAGGATTAATATCCCCGTGACTCAAGTATCTTTTTGACTAGTGTATTTCAACTTACTTACTCGTCTTTCACCCATTGGTATCATTGGTACTAGAGATTCATAACACTTCTATCCTCATCTAGTAATTCAAACATATAGGATTTTCTTGTTTTTAAACTAACTATACAATTATTTTTAATTGTTAGGTTTGAATTAGATTTTGATGATTCAAAATCTAGGATGAAGAGGTTGAAACAACTCAATCTTTCTCATCCATTTAAATTAATCATAAGAATTATTAATTAATGCATTCCTTTATATACTTTGTTATCATATCAAGAATGAGATTCTTTTCATTTCTAAGAATAAAAAATAGTGATTTATAAGATTTTATTTTCGGATAGTATAAAGGTGTAGATTAACAAAGTTCAATAGCTTTTCATTCATGTTAACCCTGGATAATCCTCCCAATTTGCAGGTTATGGAGAGGATTCCACAACATTAGCCAAGTCGTCTCATTTCGGAGGAAGGAATCCTCATAAAATTAAGATTGATGTTGAGGTAGGAAGATTTTCTAGGAGGACGACGGATGTTCCGATCCGCAAAACTAATTATGATATTTGAATTGCACGTTGCTTTCTACATACTGCTTCAAATGAAGTTTTACAATAAAATTATAATTTTTTATAAGTGTATAAATGAGTATGTGATGGAAAAAAATGAGTAGTATAACGTAATTTAAGAATTTTTTGTATTATTTCTCTTATATCGTTAAACTCAAATAAAGACTGAAATATTTTGTGGAATAGTCATAAAATTTAGTAATTTTGGTAGAAAATATAGCGAAGGATTTTAGTTACACCAATAATTGGAATAGTCAACTATTCATTAGGTTCTAATTATGTTTCAAAGACTTAACAAAATTTATTTTAAGCATATAAGTAAGAACAGCGTACATTATTTTTGTATTAATCTTTGTAAAGCCATTACATATCGCGAATTTTTCAATATTTCTCTTGATTTTGCTTCTCATAAATAAAGCTTGGGATTTTATTCAGTTCTAATTGATTCTCGAAATCCCAAATCATACCTCTTTCTGTACATAATAATTTTGTAATAACTTCTTTGGTATCATGACCACCAAATAGATCTATAAAATGATCTTCCATGCCCAGAATAAATAAATTTTAAACTGAATCAGCTATTTGATTAGTACCTTCATAACCTGAAAAAGGTCTATATACTAATGGATAATTTTGAATATGAACTGGTGCATAAATAAATTCACAGGGAATATTTAAGCGTTTACCAATAAATATGGCGTTCCATCTGAGTACCAAATATAGCAGATGGTTCTATTCTATATGAGCAACCTTATCTGCTACTTCAGCATGATTATCCGTAACGAGTACTTCATTGCAAAAATTCTGAACTTGTTAATTAAATCATTCTTTATCATGTTTACAATAGGTACCTGCACAACTTACACGAATTCCCATTTATCAATTAAGTATTTTAGTCATTGAAGCAACATGAGTTGCATCATCAGAAATAACTATTTTTTTCTCCAAATTCTGATTGACAATCAATCAATTTTTAAAACCAAATAGCTTGAGAAACAAATTGAGTTTGTTGATGAATGTAAGGTTCATAATCAACTCTTTCTTCTAATGCTAAAATAGCCAATTCTTTAATATGTTTCTGTATTTTCCGGATACACTTAGCTGTATCTACCACTCTCATGGAAGTTATGGATACGTAAGGTATTCCAAATTCTTTTTCTGAATATACTGCTGTCATTAAAACTATTTCGCGGTAAGGAACAAAATTAAACCAAGCTTTTAGTAAAATTTTAAATAAGATCTTCTACAAAACTTCCTTCAGGAATTACTTGATTAATTCTGATACCCAAATCTTGTAATAAACGTTTCAATTCACGAAGATCATTTTGATTGTGGAAACCCAAGCAAGGTAGAAATACCCATAATATTTGCAAAAGGTACATCTGCGATAGATTGATCCAATGCTCCTCGTATGCGTGCTTTACCTAAATAATATCTAACCACTTGTTCTAAAGTTTTATTTGCTGCCTGAAGTTCATTAACGCTATCATGATTAACATCTGTAAGAATTACGTTGGAATCAAAATAATAGATGCTCTATTTACAAAGTTTTGTAAATCTTCTTGCAAAATACTAGAAGTACATGTAGGTTTTAATATAATTAAATCAGGACGTTCTTCCTTATCCTCTCGAGTAATATTACCAACAACTTTATCTTGGGATCCACGTATACGTGACGATCCACTATGCTGGCAGTTACAGGAGTAAAATCTTTGCATCAAACGCATTACATTAAAGTAGTCATCTCCCAAAGGAGCATGCATGTACATTCTTGAAGGAGCTAGCTACTCGAAGAGTTCCAACATGAGCGGGGCCAGCGTACATCCAATAGACTAATTTTATAAGGAAGTTTTTTTTTTTCACAATCCTCACGCTGGATAGAGCCTGGGACGGAAGGATTCGAACCTACGAATAGCAGGACCAAAACCCGCTGCCTTACCACTTGGCCACGCCCCATTATATAAATATGATTCATTGTTATTGAATCCCAATATCAAGGTTGCTGTCAATTTCTATATTTAATATAATATTATCCATGTCATTGGTACCAAATATTTATATATTTATCCATTCCATTCTCACGGAAAAAAAAAAATATATATATATTGATCTCACTAACAAAAAAGTATTAAATAAAATTTAATGAATCTATTGCAAGAATGAATAAATAGAATAGATAAAAAAGAAATCATATTTGAAATTTCTCCTACTTCGTGGAATGAATAGAGGGAGAACTAATTCTTCACTCTTCTACTTATTATGTGGAGGGGACTACACCAATTTATAATGTCTAACTTTTTCAAACTGAGATAAAGAAGAGAACTCATAATGAGATGTAATTCCATCAGCAATAAATTCATGAAGTTCTTCTCATATTGCATCGAACCCTTGTAATAAATTTTCATTATTTCCGGAGGAAATGTCGACTATGCTTGAATTATACCTAGAAAATGTTTCTCATTTAATATCTTTTGCTGAATTACCCGAAGCTTATGCTGCTTCTGATCCAATTGTGAATGTAATGCCGATAATACCTTTGTTCTTTTTCCTCTTAGCCTTTGTCTGGCAAGCTTCCGTGAGTTTTCGATAGATAATACCCAAATACTTTATTTTTTGAAGGTTAAAAAAAGAAGTTTATTCCTCATGATTCACTCCATTGAAAATTAATTTTTTGAGGATTCACAGTGAAGAGATAAAATTTCAGAGTTTTAATTTGGATCTCCACAAAGAAGTTTTTGTATCACCTTCTCCATTTGTTTAGTCGGGCGGAGGTGGTATATGCGTATAACAAGTAAAAAAATATTTAATTATTATAGTACCAAACTATTTTGTATGATCAATTGATTGTATAAAATAAGAGTTATTTTTACTAAATAAACTTTTTTTATTAAATTTATTTGAGAAGAATTTTATATTAAATTTAGTATTTAGTACTTATACTTGATTCAGTATCGGTTTATTCACATTATATTAATCTATTACGGATTTCACCCCAATTTTATCATAGTTTGGTTTTCAGAAAATATGTTATTTTTGTTTTGTCAATCTCACCTACATAAAAGGGTATAGAAAAATATAGTACAAAGATTGATTATTTATTCTACTCTATTCATAGTAATAACGGAGATAATACCATGCTTACTCTTAAGCTTTTCGTTTATACAGTGGTTATCTTTTTTGTTTCCCTCTTTGTCTTTGGATTCTTATCGAATGATCCCGGACGTAATCCCGGACGTAAGGAATAAATAATTTATTCTTTTCCCGAAAAAGAATAACAACACTTGTATGGAATTATGGAATGGATTTTCCACTATTGAGTTAAATCGGAGAGAGAGGGATTCGAACCCTCGGTACAATCAATTGTACAACGGATTAGCAATCCACCGCTTTAGTCCACTCAGCCATCTCTCCAAACAACTGGTAAGTATTTATTATACTTTAACACAAAGGTAAAGTATAAGTATATATTTGAAAAATATGAAGACTTTATCAAATGTGAAATCATATTATAGTGTTGAAAAGTAACATGAGCTTCGTAGAAAAAGAAGACACTTGCTTGCTTTCCCCACTTCAATAAAATTAGTTCTCTATTTTACTTCAGCCTAGCCAAATACTGGCCAGGCTTTCTTGTAAGTAAATGCTAAAGTAAATTTTTAATTATCGATACAATTCATTACCCAATCTTATAGCTAAAATACTCGTTATAAAAGCACTTATAAGGGCTAAAATAATTTGACTGTCTGAGATTGATGTCATCCCTTCATTCTCCTACTAATTATTGGTAAGATAAACCACGACACGGTTCAATCTAATCCGCAACCATGGGTTAATCATGAAAATTTCTCAATCAAAAAAAGATGTACTTCCTATTATTGTATCAGTTCAAGCTCTTCATGGCTACTGTACATTCGTCTAATCCAAACTTGCAAATAATCCTAATTAATTTAGGACAAATCATAATTAAATATAATCATATATTATTAAAAATGTTTTATTTACTTGCTTGAATGTGTAAAAGTAAAAAAACATTATTTTTATTATTGATTTTGTAAAATCAAATTGTAAATGGAAGGTTAATTAGAATGAATTTAGAAGTTATTGCACAGCTTACTGTTTTGGCTTTAATAGTTATATCGGGTCCATTGGTAATTGCTCCATTAGCAGCTCGCAAAGGCAATTTGTAATTCTAACACACCATCTCCGGAAGTAAATACTTTCTTTTTTTGTATTGATTCTCCGGAGATGGAGGTAAAAAAACATAGTAATACTACTTTATTCGATCCAATTAATAATAAATTATTATCCTTTTTTCATTGTTGATTGGACAAACAATAAAGATTTATGCTACTATCGATTTGTAGCGGATATAGTTTAGTGGTAAAAGTGCGATTCGTTCCAACAACTTGAGTAGTTGAAGGGTCTTCCACACCGATCAACACCCTAGTTGATAACCTTGTTTCTATAGAGGTTCAAAACCTTTCCCGTGAATGCCACAGGAACAGCATCATTCTCCTGGAAAGAAAAAGATAAAAATCCATACTGAAATTTTTGGATTGGAAAGTAACAAATCTTTTTGGATTAGGAGGTAGCAAAGCAGAATAAAATTCGAGCTATATCAGTCTCATAAAATTAATCTGAGAATCCATGGGTAGAAATCAAAAATATTTTTCTCATCGTAACTAAATCTTTGACTTTTCCAATCTCTTGAATAAGTCATAGTGGAATAGCTATGAAATAATGATTCTAGTTTACTAAAATTATAAGCATTTACATTTCGGGCTCGGTGGGAAATATTTCTCCAAAGATTGGAGCTAATAGAAGTAGGGAACGAAGTAATTAGAAAGAATTTGTTTTTTAATAATCAATTTATTAATTAATTATTAAAAATTAAAAAAATCTATCTTTCTAGGAGGATCATCTAAAAAGTAAAAAGTATTTATTGGTATAAATAATAAACTAACGTAGATGTTACGGATGCAACTTCTCCATTTTAATAGTATTAAAGTAAAATACAATATTTATTGTTTGTGAAGTCCTCAGTCCCAAAATAAATTTGTTTGTGAAACAATTCTTAATGCCCTGTGAAATCCGTGGAGGAGCCGAATGAAAATAAATTTTCATGTTCGGTTCTGAATTAGAGGCAATTACCATTAATTGATTGGAATCCGTTGTCGACTATAACCCTTAGCCTTCCAAGCTAATGATGCGGGTTCGATTCCCGCTATCCGCTTCATCTTACAGAGAAAGAATTAGTGTATTTCTTTGAAGTAAAATATATTTCTTCAAAAATAATAAAAAAAAAGAGAAGTTGAATACTCATTATCACCCTATGATTCAGAATAGAATGAAAGTGAACCATGATATTAGGTTCGTTAAACCACCCCCTGCACTTCCTCACCAGCTTTTCACGCGAATATTTAACTTAGGATGGAATAAAGAATAAGATTCAATTTATTTTTAATAACGTTTAACTAAGTTCCTTATCATGGTACATCTCAGTGTATAAACTCATCCACTTACTAATTATTAGATTTTAATTAAAAAACTCCGTCAATCTGAAAGGGTGGTTAGGAAGATAAAACGGAAACGAATCTCACTCGTAACACCCCCGCGGAATATACTCAAAGATTTACTCAGTTGGGAGTTAATCTATCTTCAGCAAGATAAGAATAGTATTCTCTCGAAATCAAAGTTGGATTTAGGGAGGATACTTACATCCAATACAACATGATTAGTTAACTACTTTGATTCGATTGCTATAGATGCTTTCAGTTAACTACACTGGGTAACTATAATGGATATGTAGAAATAAATCTCAAGCATTTTTTGCTAAATAGATAGGAAGAGTGAATCAATGATAATACTTCTCTCTTCCTGGGAGGGATAGAAAAAATGCGTCCATCGTCTAATGGATAGGACAGAAGTCTTCTAAACTTCGGGTATAGGTTCAAATCCTATTGGACGCAATACATTTTCAAAAACCTAAGACTCTTCTGTACTTAAGAGAAGGATTGGTGTGTTCCTGATCCTAATACTCTTTCCATAATGTACATAATACGAGAAGAACCATAAAAGTTATTTGAACTTTTTATATGGCTCTTCTCATATTACCACATAATTATATATCTATTTTTGTTCTTGAAGCAAAAAAAGTTCGGTATGTTCTTCGATGGCTTCTCTCGAAATAATTTCTGCTTGTTCCGTGAACACTTTAGTAGAACGAATAATTTCTGCAAACTTAGGTTTATTAGTCATTAAATACTCACGGAATTGAAGAAGAAATTTTTTAACTTGTCCAATTTCTGGTACATCCAAATATCCATTGACTCCGGTATAAATAGTAGCTACTTGTTCCTCTACAGTCAAAGGAGCCGATTGGGATTGTTTGAGCAACTCACGTAATCGTTGACCCCTTGCTAATTGATTCTGAGTAGCTTTATCAAGATCAGAAGCAAATTGTGCAAAGGCTTCTAATTCTGCAAATTGAGCTAGTTCCAACTTCAATTTTCCGGCCACTTGCTTCATGGCTTTAGTCTGAGCCGCGGATCCTACTCTGGATACGGAAATACCTACATTAATTGCAGGTCGAATTCCGGCGTTGGATAAATCAGCTGATAAAAATATTTGTCCGTCAGTAATAGAAATTACATTTGTGGGGATATAAGCCGAAACATCTCCGGCTTGGGTTTCAACTACAGGCAGAGCAGTCATGCTTCCCTCACCCAAATGAGAACTTAATTTAGCTGCTCTTTCCAAAAGACGGGAATGCAAATAGAAAACATCTCCTGGATAAGCTTCTCGACCAGGTGGTCTTCCTAGTAAGAGAGACATTTGTCGATAAGCTTGTGCTTGCTTAGAAAGATCATCGTAAACAATTAAAGTATGTTGTTGACGATACATAGAATATTCTGCTAAAGCTGCTCCTGTATAAGGAGCAAGATACTGCAATGTTGCAGGAGAATTTGCAGTTTCTGCTACTACAATGGTATACTCCATAGCGCCTTGTTCTTCGAAGGTACTTACTACCTGAGCTACGGAAGATGCTTTCTGACCGATAGCTACATAGACACACATGACGTTTTGACCTTTTTGATTCAGAATAGTATCTGTAGCTACTGCTGTTTTACCGGTCTGTCTGTCACCAATAATTAATTCCCGCTGACCACGTCCAATGGGAATCATGGAGTCAATAGCAATAAGACCTGTTTGCATAGGTTCGTACACGGAACGCCTTGAAATAATACCTGGAGCAGGAGATTCAATTAGTCTGGATTCAGAAGCTGAGATTTGACCTTTACCATCAATAGGTTGAGCCAAAGCATTTACAACACGACCTAAATAAGCGTCACTAACTGGTATTTGAGCAATTTTACCCGTTGCTTTTACGGAACTACCTTCCTGTATAGTCAATCCATCACCCATTAATACAGCTCCAACATTGTTTGATTCTAGATTCGAAGCAATTCCTACTGTACCATCTTCAGATTCTACTAATTCCCCTGCCATTACTTCGTTAAGACCGTAAATACGGGCAATGCCATCTCCTACTTGAAGTACAGTACCAATATTAAAAACCCTAACTTCTTGATTATATTGCTCGATTTGCCGGAAAATAACACTGCTAATTTCCTCGGGTCGAATATTTACCATTAGCGTTCGTTGATGAATTTTGGAAAGTGAAACCCATGAAAAACTAATCGGTTGTGTTTTCTGCAGCCTCTACTAGTAAGTCAATATGATAATCAATCATGCGTGATTGTAATTTGCTATTCAAACGAATGTTCAAAATTTCTAAAGCTCTTTCTAAAGCAAGACGAGAAACTTGTTGGCGCACTTGCTCAATGCCTCTTCGTTCCTCAAAGCGAATAGTAGCATTCTTAGAGTCTTCCAATCTTTCCAAATCCCCGTCGGCAGAATCTACCAGATCTTGCTTTTCTCCCTCCATACGAGAGAGACCATTTACGCGAATCTCGTCTGCCTTCATTTTTGCTTGTTGCAAGCGAGTACGAGCTTGTTTAAGCTTATCAGTAGCTTCTTCATATCGTTCTTCTGCATTGCGTATGGTACTCAAGATGGTTTGTTTGCGATTACTCAATAAATTACTTAATGAAAGTGGATTATATATCTCTGAATCTCGTGGATTAACAATCTCTTCCCAAACCGAACATGAATTTTTCGATTCACACGGCTTTCCTGCTCAATCTTTAACGAATAGTATGATGTATAAGATTCATTTTCTAAGATTGAGCCTGCCCTTTCTACTCAAAATTTGTCACGTTAAATTACCATGAATTTTTTGAAACTCATATTTCTTATAAAGGGCTCTTACGGTCGAATCGTCAGTAAGGTTTTCCTTCCTTAATAAATAATAATCATCAATGTATTTGGGTTGCCAATCCAGTACCAAAAATCTATCTCATTTGGTTATTCGTAGGAGATTATGGTAATTTATTCAATATGAAGAATAAATTTAAGAATTATTTGATATGAGTGTTATATACCAAATTAACCTCCAACCATGTCTTTTTGTAATATATTTTGTATAGACATGGTGGGAGAAGAATACCCCATTGTACCTAGACTTCAAGCGGTTAAGCTTTAACCATTTCCACGGAATTCCCTAGTTGATTAGTAAAAATAAAAAGAGTTATTTACTGATCTCACGAAATGCTGTAGTCCCTCCATAATCTAACCCAGGGGTAATTCGTTAGGGTTATGCACTTCTTTCCCATCGAAGTGCAGCTGAATGTTCCAGCTATTTCATTTAGATATTCGACCCGCACACACTCCCTTTCCAAAGTAGAATAATGGACCGAGCACTACACCCGAATTAATTATATTTGTTTCTAGGAGGTTGGCATTCAAACCAAACCCCCCGGCAGGGGGCCAATAACCCAAAATGATAACGAAATCAATCACATTTTTCATACTTTTCTCCCACTACAGGTTATTATCCAAGTTACGCAGTTCTTTCCTTATCTAGTCCTACCCACTAGTTGATGATCCTATTGAAGATCATAGTCCTATATAAAGATCTAAGGATTTTTGCTCGAGTTCCATCCATTTTACAAAATAGTTTATAGTATTTCGTTCGTTCCACCCTCTGTGGTGGAAATACTTTATAAGAAAGGAATATTAATAATAATAATAATAAATGGTGATAGTTTTTACTTACTTGTTCTAGCTCCTCCTCAATTTGACCAAACAAATAATTGATTGGAGGAGAGGATTAATTATCAATAATTGAGGGTTAACAAAAAAAGGTATAAATTTCTTTCTTCTTTTTTGCGTTTCCCAAACTAAACAAAAGGATTTGCAAATAGAAGTGCTAGAGCTACAACTAAACCATAGATGGTTAAAGCTTCCATAAAGGCTAAGCTTAGTAATAAGGTACCTCGAATTTTACCTTCGGCTTCTGGTTGTCTCGCAATACCTTCTACGGCTTGACCCGCAGCAGTACCTTGACCGACACCTGGTCCAGTGGAGGCAAGACCTACAGCTAATCCAGCAGCAATAACAGAAGCAGCGGAAATCAAGGGGTTCATGGTAAATTCCTCCGACTAAGGTTGAAAGAAGAGTATTATTAATAAGAACTTATTCTTCATTGCTAACCAACAATTTATTTTTGAATAGTAAAATTTTTATTATAAATTAGTTAGTTAGTAACCCAAGATGTTCCTTATCAAGATGGATAGTATCACTATCTAAGATATAAGAAATATTATTCATTACTTTTATCTAATTCAATTAGATATATATTTATTTGTTAATAATCAAAATATTATTTGAGGATTTACCGGGAGAGGCAGAAGTCAATTCCACCAATGAATGGCAACTAGTATTTAATATCTCTTCATTGAAGAGAGTTATGTAAGCGAAACTACATTAGATAATATGTGTAATAACTCTTATTTTTCCATTCCAATCATCCAAAGCCGATAAATATTTTATTTTATTTGCAGATAGATTCCAATGAACTAACTACAAATTACTCAAATTTATTGAATTATTTGGTTATTCCCACACATACAACCCCTTATTTATAAACTTTTATTAAATTTTTACAATACTAAAAGTTTAATAAAAGTTTGTATAGTTACTTCTACTATTATACTCGACAGAATAATTTTCTGTTAAACTTAAATTTTTTGATATGGTAATGAGTTTTCACTACAAAATACAAAATAAAATTGGGTTTAATTTTATTACATAGCAACAATTTTTGCATTTTTGAATTAGTGTCCTAAAAAGTTCATTTATTTCTATATGAGGATTACTCACATTTTTTTTTATGATGCGAGTAATCCTCTTCTTCTTATTTCATTCCCACTTATAATCCTCCTGAGGAATAATTATTTAACCTTTCGTTCAGTAAAAAAGACGATTGGATAATTGATGATGACCTTCCATGGATTCTCCTATATAAGCTGCGGCTAGAGTTGCAAAAATCAAGGCTTGAATAGCACTTGTAAATAATCCCAGAAACATCATAGGTATAGGAACCACTAAGGGTACTGGGGAAACAAGAACAGCAACTACCAATTCATCAGCCAATATATTTCCGAAGAGTCGAAAGCTAAGTGATAAAGGTTTAGTAAAATCTTCTAAGATATTGATTGGTAAAAGTATTGGGGTTGGTCGAATATACTTACCAAAATAACTTATACCTTTTTTTTGAAAACCCGCATAGAAATATGCTACTGATGTGAGTAAGGCTAAGGCAACAGTAGTATTTATATCATTCGTGGGTGCAGCTGATTCTCCATCAGGTAATTCGAGGATTTTCCAAGGAAGAAGAGCGCCTGACCAGTTAGAAACGAAAATGAATAGGAACATGGTTCCAATAAAGGGGACCCAAGGACGATATTCCTCCTCTCCTATTTGAGTTCTAGTCAAGTCTCGAATAAATTCTGGAACATATTCAACAAAATTTTGACTACCAGATGGAATAGTTTGTGGATCCCGAGCAGCCAAAATAGCTGAACCTAATGAAATAGCAATTACTATCCAAGAGGTTATAAGTACTTGTCCATGAACTTGTAAACTACCCACTTGCCAATAGAAGTGTTGACCTACTTCTACACCAGACACTTCATACAAATCCTGGAATGATATGAGAGATAGTGCAATATGCGTGTTACTCCTTCTGAAGATTAACTAGAGAATTAAAAATAAAATCTTCTCCAACCCAAATATTTTATTTCTTAACAGATTCACGATCATTATATATATATATAGAATATATCTCTTTCTAGAAAAAAAAAAAGAAGATATATTCCATATATTTCAAAAAAAAATTAGTATTAGAAAAAAAATATATATATATAGTATTTTCATAGAGTTCTTAAGCTTGGAACCACTGCCTGATCATACGAAATTTCATGAAATTTCATAATTAAATAACTAAATTTTAATATAGTTTTTACGACCTTCACAAATTGCTGACGCCAATTTGTCTGAAATCCATCGAATTGAGGCTCTAGCATCATCATTAGCTGGAATTGGAATATCCGCAGGATCTGGATCACAATCTGTATCTACCAAGCAAATAGTTGGAATATTTAGAATTACACATTCCTTAATAGCAATAGATTCTTCTCGTTGACCAACAATTGTTACAACATCGGGTAAACTTGCCATATATTCAATTCCACCCAGATATTTTTTAAGTTTAGCTAATTGTCCTTCCAAAGTAGCTGCTTCTTTTTCTGGAGATCCATTGAATCCTCCTGTCTTTCCTTTGTTCTCCAAATCCCTAAGTTTCTGGAGGCGCTTCTCCGTAGTAGACCAATTGGTTAACATACCTCCAAGCCATTTCTTGTTTACATAGTGACATCGAGCTTTAGTAGCAGCCGATGCTGTTAAATCAGCTGCTTGATACTTTGTACCGACCATTGAGAATTGTTTCCCCTCACTCGCTGCATTAGCCACTGAATCACAAGCTTCCGATGAAAAACGAGCAGTTCGAGTAAGATTTATAATATGAATACCTTTACGTTCTGCAAAAATATAAGGTGCCATCTTAGGATTCCATTTTCGAGCTTGTTGACCAAAATGAACTCCAGCTTCCATCATTTCTTCCAAATTAATATTCCAATATTTTGGTTCCATTCTCCTCTCACAAAAGAATTCCATGGACTATATGATAATATACTTGTATAAATTAAAATTAGTAATAATTTTAATTTATACAAGTATATTAAGGTTGTTTTATCAGAAATAGTAGTATAAATCTATATGGTTTTGTTTGATTCTTCTGCGTCTAGATAAACTTTTTCCTCTTTATCAGTATCAGGATTGGATACCAATTGTTTCAACACTTCATGAATAGCTTCTTCAGTTACTTCTCCGAGAGAAGTTTCTTCCTCATCCGCTTCACGATTAGTTTCTTCTTCAATTTCTTCTGAAGAATAAGTTTCCTTCCTAGTTGCTTCTTCATGAATACTTTTTTCTTCAGTTAATTCTGAAGAAGGAGTTTTTTCCTCATTTGCTTTACGAACAGTTTCTTCATCACCAAATTCTTCATTACCTAATTCTTCATCATCAATTTCTTCATCACCAAATTCTTCATTACCTAATTCATCATCATCAAATTCTTCATCATCAATTTCTTCATCACTAGTTTCTTCATCACTAGTTTCTTCATCACCAAATTCATCATCATCAATTTCTTCATCATCAATTTCATCATCATCAAATTCATCATCATCAGTTTCATCATCATCGATTTCATCATCATCATCAGTTTCATCATCATCAGTTTCTTCATCATCGATTTCTTCATCATCATCAGTTTCATCATCATCAGTTTCTTCATCATCGATTTCATCATCATCAGTTTCTTCATCATCATCAGTTTCTTCATCATCGAATTCTTCATCATCGCTGCTTTCTTCATCATCAAATTCTTCATCATCAATTTCTTCATCATCAAATTCTTCATCATCAGTTTCATCATCATCGCTTTCTTCATCATCTAATTCATCATCATCAATTTCATCATCATCAAATTCTTCATCACTAGTTTCTTCATCACCAGTTTCTTCATCATCAAATTCTTTATCACCTAATTCATCATCATCGCTTTCTTCATCATCAGTTTCTTCATCATCATCAGTTTCTTCATCATCAAATTCTCCATCACTAAATTCATCATCAATTTCTCCATCACCAGTTTCTCCATCACTAGTTTTTTCAGAACTGGTTTCTTTATCAATAGTTTCTCCATCACTAGTTTTTTCAGAACTAGTTTCTTTATCAATAGTTTCTCCATCAACAGTTTTTTCAGAACTAGTTTCTTTACCAATAGTTTCTCCATCACTAGTTTTTTTGGTGGCAGTAGGAATAAATTCCCCCTCCTCATGTAAGAAAAGATTTCTAATTTTGTTAATAAAAAAATTGTTATTATTTATTTGCAAAGTTTTTAAATTCATTTCTTCTTTCCTTTTTTCAAAAGTCAGTTGCAATTTTATTTCTTCACATCCAGTACCAGCGGGAATCATTCCACCAATGATTACATTTTCCTTTAAACCTCTCAACCAATCGATTCTACCTTGAATAGCAGCCTTGGCTAATATTCGGGTAGTCTCTCTGAAACTTGCTTCTGAAATAAAACTATTAGTATTAAGAGATGCTTTTGTTATTCCTAATAATACTGGTCTATGATATATCTCTCCTTCCGAAACAGAATTCACTCTTTGTGCTCGTGAAAGTTCAATTAATTCTCCGGGTAAAGAAACACTAGCTGTTCCATCTTCTAAAGTAATTATTTTTGATGTCATCTGTCGCACAATAATCTCTATATATTTATCAGATATTTGTACTCCGTGGGATCGATAAATTTCTCGAATTTGATTAACGAGATTTATTTGACTCCGCTCCAGACTTATCCTAGCACTAAGGGGGAAACCCAAGGAATTTCCAAAAATCCATGTTATATCTTTTCTCCAGTCTCTATAACTATTTTTGAAATCTATGGATACTGGAGTAATTAAGCGAGATTCCAACAATCGTTCAATCTTAATAATATCCTGAGTAATATCCCCATATTTCAATTTTTCATGGAATGAGGTTAGTAATGTAGTTCCCTCTGAAATAGGTTTTCCGCAATTGGTATGAGTAATTCCTCCTTCACTGGCCAAATATGACTTAATTGATCTAAGTACTAAATATTCTGTATGAATGGCTATAATTTGACGAGATTGAGAAAATTGTTCATCTATTAGTAAGCACCCCTTACAAATCAATTGTCCAAGATTAATCAATGAAAATAAATTTCTGTACAAAGAGAATGAAGATACAAAACAACGATTCAGTAACAGATTATGAATAATATTCCTGCACGGAATCAAATGATACATTTCATTCTTATCATCTAAGAAATACCAATGGGGTAGTTGAGAAGTTTTTTCTGAATCGTCAATAGAATAATATTCATTTGATAAAATTCCATTGAGAGTTACCCAACGAGAAAAAGATGATATTTTAGTGATACTGAGTAAATTTCCCAAAAGACCTAATTTATTTGACATAGTTATTTTTATAAGATTTTTTTGAAAAGTTTTTCGAACTAATAAAGCAGAATTTGCAGTAACTTCTTCCATTGATTTAGACTTCTTATCTTTTTTATTCTTACTCTTATTTGAAGATTTTAAAAACTTCGTTGAATTATCATATTTTTTTGAGGAAACAGAAACACCAGGCTCTGGATGAAAAATTTTCTTATTCTTCTCCAACAAATCGGGATATTTATTAGAGTATTCTGCATCAGTCAATGAAGAACTATAAATTAAATCGTTGGCAGATAGAATAAGGAAAGATGTACCTCCCTGATCTTCATATAAAGAATGAATAGTACCTTTGTGTTGACTGAATAAATAATTTTCATTATTATTTGAAAATAGGTTAGTGTAATGAACTCTGTTACTAAAAAGATATTTTAGATCTGCTGTATCCTCATCACTTTCATCATCTGGAGAAGACTTATCCAAATCCAATCGAAGAAAATATTTGAAGGTTTTATTAATTCTTACTCCAATGAAAGAAATATAAACCTCTTTTTGGGAGGATTCTTCTTTTTCCCAATCCAATAATAAATAGGTTTGAACTAATTGAATATTTGTGTTACTAGTGGTTCGAACTTCTTCACCATCTTGATAAGAAATATATTTAACAGTTCCAACTTTTAAATTCTTTTGTTCTTTTAGTAATTCTCGATGAAAGAATGTTGTTGATGAATCTGATTCACCAGTTACTTTATATTCCATTGCTGGTCTTACCAGAGCGAAAGATCTCTCCTCCTTTCTTTTCCTCTTCCCATGGGGTTGGACCCACTGGAGGTAAGTCCACCCATTGGATTTGAATTTATCAAAAAGTTTTTTTCCTGGTGGTACCAAAACGTCTTTCAGTTGGGATGAATTTTTATTCTCTCCCAGATAAATTATCTCTCCAGGTAAAATTTTTATTTCAATCAGTTCTTTCGTTATTCTCCGTACCCTGACCAATCCATTCACTTGGCTATAAATATTTGAAGTTATTCGTGCACCTACTTGAATAATATCATTGTTTTTTACTGAGATGGAAGATAAACTTGTGCATACGGTATGTATTTCCTCCGGAATCACGAAGAAATTGCCTCCTCTTCCAATTATTCTATGTCCCTTAATTACTTTATTATCTGTTTCTTCATCCTTAACAATTTGGTTTTCCTCGCTGGTTAACTCGACTCTTATTGTACCATATTTAATGATTCCCGAAACTTTGGTTATGTATTTAGGATCATTTGAAAAAGCTAAAATTACATTATTTTGTGAAACTGCATCTTTGAATATTCCAGATACAAATTCAAGACTTAAATTTTGTTTGTAGTATGCGCTTGTATTTCGTCCCAGTGAAAAGTAAATCCTATCCTCTCCTCTTATACCACTTCTCTCTCTTATGATGGAACCATGCAGAATGAGGATGGAATAGTCCCATCCAAATATACCATGGTTATAATCAAACCTTGAATGATCGAAAGTTTGTTCATCTTCCTGTGAAGACGAATCAAATGATTCAAATTCTGTCTGATCTTCTTCTTCAGAAGAATCGGGAAGTAATTTAATTCCTTTGGCCAAGGGATATTGAGCATTAACCTGATCTCCATCCTTGTAGAGTAAAAATTGTATCCCGCTCAAATTGTAATATTGTCCCGATAAGATCCATATCAAACTTTTTTTCACTATTAAGTTAATACTATTAACTAAATATTTAGTTAAATATGATGGCATGGACTTGGGTTTGTCGTGAATCAGCGTTGCACCACAGTGCATTTCCCCATCTAGTTCGGAATAAATTAATTTTTCTATTTTCTCCTTAATTGTAAATATTGTAGTAGGAACTTCTGCAATAACTTGTTTCGATCCCACATGTTCATTGTTCTGAACTAAAATCAAACTTTGCCCTGGAATAATCAAATCAGAAATTTCATTTTTATTTTGAATAGTGACGGGTAAATCATTATTGCAAACCCAAGCAGGATACCCAAATTTGGTGCGTGTAGGATAAACCAAATTAGCATCAAATTTTAAAATTCCAGTTAAAGAAGTTCGTATGTACTGTGCGGTAGTACCAGTATATACTCCACCTGTATGAAAAGTTCTTAATGTTAGCTGAGTTCCTGGTTCTCCAATGGATTGACCCGCAATAATACCTACAGCTTCTCCTAATTCTACTAGGTAACCATAAGTGGGATTCCAACCGAAACATAATTGGCAGATCCAGAATATACTTTCGCAAGTCAAAGGAGATCGTATTAATATTGGTTGTGTTTGAAAAGCTATTAATTCATTGACAAGTTCAGCCCCAATATCTTGATTACGTGTAGCAATACATCTCGTACCCACATATACATTATCTGCTAAAACACGCCCTATAAGTCCAAGTCCTATTCTTGCAAAGGTTTCTATTCCTTTTTCATTTCCCATTTTTTCTTCATTTTCCACCACATTCTTAATAGGATTCATCAAAATACCTTGAATAGTTCCACAATCTTTTTCACGTACTACGATGTGTTGAACTACCTCGACCAGTCTACGCGTAAGGTACCCAGCATCTGCTGTCCTTATTGCAGTATCTACGACTCCTTTGCGAGCGCCATAACAGGATATTATATATTCTACTACAGACAAACCATCACGAAAATTATTTTGAATCGGTAAATCAACGATTTCTCCTTGAGAATTCAACATTAATCCCCTCATACCAACTAATTGGTGAACTTGGGATATACTCCCCCGAGCTCCTGAGAAACACATCATATGTACTGAGTTCATAGGATCCATCACTCTAAAACTAGGATTCATTTCCTGTTTCAAGAACTCACTCGTAGTATACCATGTTTCAACTAATTGACGTAATTTTTCCACTGTATCCAAACGTCCATGAGTAAATTCTTTCTCCTCATAATAATTTTCATGTTCTGCATCCTGTACAAGCCCTTGTTTATAAGGTGTTGTTAAAAGATCGTCAATGCTTAATGAAATAGATTCATAAGTAGCTTGTTTAAAACCCACAGTCTTGAATTGATCTAAGATATGTGCTGTATATACCACTCCAAAGTGGTTTATTAATCTGCTAATAAATCGTTTCATAGCAGTTTTATCCATCATTTTATTATAGAAAAGCAATTTACTAAATTCCGTCATCATAAAAAACCTTCCTTTATCTTTCCTTGTAAGTGGGATTTGTTATTGATAAATATTCTTAAACCTTGTTAAGAGCAATTCCCAATTGTTATTATATAAGCAAATTTCCAATAACGAATGTACCTAAAAATCAATATTCTTAAACCTTGTTAAGAGCAATTCCCAATTGCTATTATATAAGCAAATTTCCAATAACGAATGTACCTAAAAATCAATGGTGTTCTATCCTAAAGAAGGAGTAATTTTTGAAAAGCCTTGCAGGGCAGCTTCTATTTGTTGATCAAAAATGATACGACCAGCAGTTGTACAAATGTATATACCAAGTTTTTTTTCTTCCCTATCTTTTCTGATCTGGAAATGCTCATATATTTGGTGAGAATTACCTACAGGATCGTACTGGATCTCAATAGGTTCTTCCTGATCTTTGGAGTTTAATACGCGTAATTTATCACTTACTGACCAGCGAAGCCATAAAAAACTGTGTAAGTTAATTAGTTTCTGTGATTTTGCCCTAAGTACATCGTCATAACTATAAAAGTAAGGTATTTTACGAAAAGAAGGGGATGGGTTGTATCCATTCCCGTAAATACCCCCATTAACTTCAATTGTTAGTAAATAAAGTCCGAGAAGCATGTCCTGGCTTGGTACACAAATGGGATCCCCTGTAGCTGGGGATAAAAGATTGGTTTGGGAAAGCATGAGTAAACTAGCTTCTGCTTGAGCTTCCAGAGATAGAGGTAGATGCACAGCCATTTGATCTCCATCGAAGTCTGCATTGAACCCTGCACAGACCAATGGGTGTAAACGAATAGCACGCCCATCCGCTAAAATTGGTTCAAATGCTTGTATACCTAACCTGTGCAATGTAGGTGCTCGATTCAGTAGTATAGGATACCTATGCATAATATCCCGAAGTATCTTCCACAAAAGAGGCAATTTATTCTGTATTATCAGCTTAGCAGCCCTCACGCTAGGAACAAGATTCCGTTCGATCAAATCGCGAATAATAAAAGGTTGAAAGAGCTCCATGGCTATCTCCCGGGGTAATCCGCATTGATGTAATGGAAGGGAGGGACCTACCACAATAACGGAACGAGCTGAATAATCAACTCGTTTTCCAAGTAAATTTTCACGAAATCTTCCTTCTTTGCCTTGAATTATATCCGAGAAAGATTTTAAAAGTCTTCCATTCAAATCCGTCATGGGTTCTTTGCACATGCTATTATCAAAAAGTGAATCTACAGCTTCTTGAATCAATCTCTTCTGACGAACTATCACGCCTTCCGGTATAAATGTTTTTCTTTCCATAAAATCAATAAGACCATTATTTCGAAAGATTATTCTTCGATAAAGTTCATTTATATCCGAACTAATTATTTCACCATCATTTAATCGAATCATAGGTCTCAATTCGGGAGGAAGAACTGGTAATACCGACAGAACCATCCACTCTGGATTTGTTTCTGTTTGAATAAAAAATTTGATTAGTTTGAAACGTCTAACCAAAAAATCTTTTGTTCTTTTGATTAAAAGGTCTTCTAAAATATCTCCAGTTGGTTTTTTGTTCACAAAAGATTTCCATTCCTTAAGTAAACTATCCTTAATATCTTTCAGTTTTAGATTTGCTAGTAGTTTATGGATGGCATCCCCTCCAATAGCCATTTCCCTACCTATGAATTCATTTGATTCTGGGGAATGAGAGAAAGAATAGAAAAAGCAGGGCAGGATTATGTTCCAAAATTCATCTTCTTCATCATATTTGAACGAACTGGGGTTTAATTCAAATAAAGTGGGTTTGTTAGTGACAGGCCCAGCAAAAAAATGATCGGGATAGGTTATTATCCGAAACTTCCCCCCCCCAGAATCGGACATGAAAGTTTTCTTTCATCCGGCTCAAGTAGCTATAAAACAACCTTTAAGTATTTTTTTTTTTAGATTGTCTTACTTTGGCTAGTAATAAAATAGCTATTCATTACTCAAGTTATATTTAGTTTAAACTAATCCATGTTTTATTACATTAAATTTGTTATGTTATATTTATGAGTAGTCTTACCTCCCATGAGTGATATATCTTTTTACAAAGATACTTTCCAATTAATTAAACCGAAACTCATAGGGTTTTTCTTCGTTTGTATTTTGAATTATTTTACTGGATCCTTTAGGTTTTTGCTCCACTCCGATGGTTATAATGTTATTCATTCAAAGTATATATGCGATGTATATACTTCATTATAGCCATAATATATTACTTCTATCTCATAAGTATTATTATTTTATTTACCTAATTATATTTATTTGGCAGATATATAAAAACATTTTTCCTTACGAAGTCTAATCAACTTATAACATAGTATAATTAAGTATACATATGTTACAAAAACCCTAGATAAATTCTCTTAGCATTTATTAATTAAAATTGCTTACTAATTAATGACTCTGGGCTTCATGCCACTATTTTTGAGAGACATGTCAGAGCTAGATGCATCTATATGAAAAGTAAGGTGGGATCACAGTTCTTACTTCGATCCATATAATCAAAACCTGAAATCGAGTCACACATCGCAGTATGCTAGGTTTTCCAATTCCTGAAGAGGCTTGGATAAAATAATTGCAATATAACTAGGAATGTTTCTTAAATACCATACATGAGTTACTGCACATGCTAATCCAATATATCCCATTCGATATCTTCGAACTCGAGATTCTACAAATTCTACTCCGCATTGTTTACAAAATTTTATGTTTTCTTCCCTTTCTTCCTCCTCAACTTGCTTTTTGTATTTTCCACAAGCACATATTCCAGTTTGAATTGGTCCAAATATCTTTTCAGAGAATATTCCATCTTTCTCTGGTCTATTATCGTCGAAAGAAAAAGTGTCGGGTTGAGTTACCTCTCCAACTATTTCTCCAGTGGGTAGAATCCTTTCTGCCCAGGCGCGAATCTGTTCAGGGGAAGCCAATCCAATGCGAAAAAATTGATGTTTATTCTTCATATTGAACCTTCATGTTGAACCTTCATGTTGAACCTTAATGTTGAACCTACATTTGGGGTTTACTTTATTATTATAGTATCACAATTCTTTATAGTCAAATATTAAATCTTTTTCCACAACAGCATGATCTAAATTCAGGGCTAAACATCGTAATTCTCTAGCAAGCAATCGAAAAGATTCTGGAGTGGTTTCATCAGGTTTATCCACTGGCTCTCCAGCCATAATGTTACTAACTACTTTTTGACGGGCTTGAATATGATCAGATTTAATGGTCAGCATTTCTTGCAAGATGTAGGAAGCGCCAAAACCTTCTAAAGCCCAAACTTCCATCTCTCCCACTCGTTGTCCTCCCATTCTAGATCTTCCTCTAAGGGGTTGTTGGGTAACAAGCGAGTAAGGTCCACTGGAACGTGCATGAATTTTATCATCAACTTGATGAATCAATTTTAACATATAAGCTTTTCCTATTGTAATAGGTTGTTGAAAGATTTCTCCCGTTCTCCCATCAATTAAAAGACTTTTACCAGGATTATCAAGTTCAAATAACCATGGATTAGTCGTTTGTTTACTAGCCTCATTAAGTTCGGAAAGTACTAGCTTTCTCGAAGCCTCTTGTTCATATCTTTCATCAAAAGGTGTTACTCTGTAATGTCTTTTTAAAAAACCTCCTGCTAGGCCAAGCAAACATTCGAAAATTTGTCCTACATTCATTCGTGAAGGCACCCCTAAAGGACTTAGTATCATCTCGATAGGTGTTCCATCCTGTAGATAAGGCATATCTTCCCTGGGTAAAACTTTTGAAATAATACCCTTATTACCATGTCTTCCAGATACTTTATCACCCACTTTTATTTTTCGCTCCTGCAAAATATATACATAGATAAATTTTATAGACTGATCATCGTCTTCCGGATAAATAAGTCTGACATCAATAACTTGACCTTTTTCACCTATAGGTACTTCCAGACATGTTTGCTTCGTAGTAGTTATATCAATACCAAATATAGCTTGTAGTAAATTTCCTTCCGGAATTTTCAAGGATTCTTCCGGATTTCGGGGTGTTAGTTTACCTACGAGAACATCTCCTGTTTCTACCCAAGATCCTGGTAATACGAGGCCATTCTCATCTAAATGACGAAGGAAATAATCATCCAAATGAGGTATTTCTCTAGTAAGTATTTCAGGACCATTAAGTGTTATACGAACCTCAACTTCATATTTTTCAATATGAATTGATGTAAAAACATTTTCATATATTAGGCACTCATTTATAAGTACTGCGTCCTCAAAGTTGTATCCCTCCCATGGCATGTATGCGACTAATATATTTCTTCCCGAAGCCAGTTCTCCTCCTTCCGTAGCTGCCCCATCTGCTAAAATTTGTCCTTCCTTTAGGTATTGACCCAAATTAACCCGAGGTTTTTGATGCATACAAGTATTGTTATTAGAACGTTGATATGTTATCAATTTTGTGTTCGTCGTCCCTTCACCATTGACCAATAGAGTTATTTCTTTACCATCAGCATAATCAACTTTTCCGCCTTGTTCGGTTATAACTACACTCCCTGAATCTAAGGCTACTTGACCTTCCAATCCTGTCCCTACAATGCATCTTTCCGGTTCAAAAAGTGGAACAGCCTGACGTTGCATATTAGAACCCATTAAAGCACGATTTGCATCGTTGTGTTCGAGGAAGGGAATAAGACAAACCCCAACAGAAAAATATTGTAAAGGTGATATGATTCGTAATTTTATCCGATCCCATGAAGTGGTTAGAAATTCTTGCTGTAATTGAGCTACAGTGAATATTTCTCTATTTCCATCTTTTTCAGGGGATACTGCCAAACAAGCTTCTGTAGCTATTCGAGAATACTCTAATGTTGAAACATCAGTCATATCTTGATCCTGCTCCTCAAACAATACTTCATCATATTCTTTGTGGAGAGTACTCTGTGGAAATCCCCAATGATCAATACTTGCATGGATAGTCAGTGATGAAATAAGTCCAGCATTCATGCCTTCGGATGTTTCAATGGGGCAAATACGCCCATAAATACTGGGATGAATATCTCGTGCTTTTATACTGGCAATTCTTTTTGTTAATCCTCCAGGGCCCAAAGAACTAAATCTTCGTTTATGAATCACTTGCGTCAATGGATTAGTCTGATCTAAGAATTGCGACAGGGGATATGAACCAAAAAATTCTTTGAAAGTACTTAATAATGCATCTGAAGTTACTAAACTTCCAATGGTTGGTACACGCTTACGTTGAGTCGACCTGTTCAATCTTCTATGCACTAACTCTCCCAGACGTTCTAATGCTATTTTAAATTGATTCTGCAGAAAATCTGCCACAGAACGAACACGTTTATTTTTAAGGTGGTCTATATCATCACAGGTACCCACTCCAATTCGAAGTTCTATTAAATAATCTATAGCAGCTAATAAATCTTTGGGTAATAAAAAAATTTCATCTTTAGGTACATTAAGATTAAATTTTTTGTTAATATTGAACCTACCTATTTCTCCTAGTTCAAATTTAGGTTCAAAAAACTCTTTTCTTAATTTATCAAAAGTATCATTAGATTCCACATCTTCTTCTTCTTCTTCTTCTTCTTCTTCCTCTCTCTCTTCATCTATCATACCAAATATTTGTTCATAAAGTTCTGATATGGCATTTTCTTTCCATTCAGTACCTTCTTTATCTTTTGCTTCCTGAATAATATCGCTCATAATTTTGGAGTAATGAGCAGTTCCTGGTATTATCTCTTTCTCGGTCAGGCCCATGGCTAATAATAAACATAAAATGGAAACTTTATGTTTCTTATCCATACGGAACCATATTCTATTATTCACATCGAGTTCTAATTGTACTCTTTCTCCCCAATTTGAAATTATAGTTGCAGTATATGCAGTAATTTTTTCTGAGTCCGGATCTTTCTCCAATTTATAATAAATACCGGGACTTCGTAACATTTGATTAATGATAACTCTAGCAATTCCATTTACTACAAAAATACCTTGGGAACTCATTAAAGGAATATTTCCAATGAATGCAATTTGTTCTTTTACTTTTCCCTCCCTCTTCTGAATTAGCTGAGCTGGTACATACAATTCGCAGGATTTTGTAGTAATCGGTTCATATAGCGAATCTCTTTCTTTCACTGAAGGTTCCAATAAGTAATATTCATCACCAAATAATTGAAATTCAAATTCTTGATCCATATCCTTAATGCTTTTAAAATTATCTGGTTCCTCCATTATTCCCTGATTAATAAAACGATAAAACGCTTCTAATTGTATTTCTCTGAAATCAGGAAGTACATATATATCTTCATTCTGTTCCGAAATTATTTTCATCTTTATACACCAGCTATGGTAACTTTAACTAAACATTCATTAGACGTTTGTATCTTTATTTCCCCACTCTGAAGGAAGAAAGGATGATTAATAACTGACAGAATTATAAACTTTATATTGTATTGTATACTTACCAATATAATAACACAAATTATTTACAATTGCTTTGTACATTTATACTTAGCAAAATATACAGTAAAAATTACTACTATATTATATATGTTTATTTCACGATATAGAAAAACCATTGTCCTCCTTGTAATACCAAAAATACAAAGTGTAAAAACTTGATGAAATCATTATTTTATTATATAGTAATATATATATATATATATATTGTAAAATTTTAGTATTGCAAAAATTTAGATTTTTATTTTAGTTCTATATAATTCAATCATTACTTTAGGCGGCATGGCCAAGTGGTAAGGCAGGGGACTGCAAATCTTCTATCCCTGGTTCAAATCCGGGTGTCGCCTATTATATTATAAAAATAATAGGTTGATTCTCCTCACCTTGATTAAGAGTATGAATCGGGTTGGTTATCGCATGGAACTATTATCTCCAAATACAAAATGTGCTGCTCTACACTATAGCCTATTACGTTGTTTGTATTTTGATTCATAAATTCCTTCGGATAAACAACCCTATATTAAGGTTAATTAGAATTATGAACAAAAGCAAGTAGTTTTTTTTATTTATTTGTCATACCAGTAATCCCTAACAAATTTTTTACATTGCAATTCCTCAAACTTATAGATTACTATCCTTTTCCTCAATTCAGTTCCGTTTGTACTTGGTAGTATCAGGAGTTCCTTATACTATGAATAATTGAATGAAATACAATTTATTATTTATATATATATTTACTTATTGGGAGTATTTGAGGATACACATATATTCATACAAAGTATTATATATGTAGATGTAGATACATTTTATCAACCTGTTCCAAGAACAATAAGGAGGATTTACGTGGATATAGTAAATATTGCTTGGGCTGCTTTGATGGTAGTTTCCACATTTTCTCTTACACTTGTGGTCTGGGGAAGGAGCGGACTGTAATTTCCACCCTAATAAATCAATTAGTTAAATCACTGAATGATTTAACTAATTGATTTTATTGATGGAATTTTTACAATTCAATTCGTTTTCCACGCTTATCCCCCTCTTTGTAAGGAATATTTATGGTATGATGAATTACCCTATTCCTTGCTAACAATTCTGCTTTTCATTATTGATTCAAAGCTTTTGTAGATCATTCTATTCCTGATCAGTCTATTTCTGATCAGTCTATTCCCAAAGTCGTAAGTTTTTATTCTCCTTCCTTTCCCTGGGATGAGTAATCTCCATCCTCATAAGATAAATTGATTACATTGCTCCCAACACTACGTGGAGATATATTTTCCGTGATGGAAGAAATAGCAGTTCTACCTAAAAACATTTGGGATAGTAAGAGGATGGAATCCAAAAGCCAACCCGGATAAGTGAGAATTTCTCCACATTATAGTACGGAAACCATGTAAAGACTATACTTAGTGGAATATATTGTTGATACAACGCTGATATTTTCAATATGACTCGAAATTATCATCTCATTACAATAATTTAGGTAAAGTTATTTCATCATTGTTCCCTCATTATTCCTTCCTATTGACCACAAGTAAATACTAAATTTAAATAATTAATTGTTTTGACTAGCCGTTTGTACATAAAGAATGAGTAAAAAAGCAGTAGGAATTAAAATGAAAAGTGCAGTAGCAATGAATGCAAGGATATTTACTTCCATATTATTATTATATTATTATTATCATTATTATATTATACCATTTTCCCTGCTCATAGGAATAACTAGTAAATTCATTCAATAAAGATGACAATTTTTTTTTGTAAAAAATTGTAATGAATAAATCGATTAAATTTAAGATGTTGGGAATCCAATCAATCCATTTAATTAAATAATAAACTCTAGGTTTAAACAAAACCTAAGTTTATTCTGGATCCGGTTATTCCTCAATATAAATACATAGTATAAAACGAAACAATTTTTGATCTGTAAAAATATTATTCTGTAATAGGGAGAACACATTTCATTTCACCGTGGAAAGAAGATACCAAACTATAACTATAATTTTATATTTGGGGTCCACCCCATTCGTGAAATCATTGTACCCTGAAGAGGACTCGAACCTCCATGCTCTGCAGCACAAGATTTTGAATCTTGCGTGTCTACCATTTCACCATCAAGGCTTTTTTTTCTAATACTATAACATTATTCTACTAGAGACAACAGATATAAACTAATTATTTAAACAAACTATTAAATTTAATATTTAGAATAATGAATTGATTTTGATCCAATTGTTTCATTCATTTTATTCTATGATATATTTATCTCATATGAATCTGAGGTGCATTTAGTAATGCGCTGGTTTAGTACAATGTGAATCTGATTATAATAAAGTATAGATAAGTGATAATCATAGGATTATATCATAATATAAATTGAATCTAACTATTTTACTCGTTTCAATGTGAGGAGTATTATAATTGTTCACTCATGCATATCTTATCTCCCCTACTCGTTGGTAAATTCCTCTGATTGGTAAAGAGGAGAGGGGAGGAAGCTTAGTAATTCCCTATCTATTACACCACGATTGTACTCATAGATATAATAGGATATAACTGTTTGTTTATCATCTCATTAACTTTACTTATTTTAGCATTATATGCACAACTAGAGAAGAATAGTGTAATATCCATAAAGTGATGCCAATGATCTAAAAAAATATATAATATTTTTATTTACTATGGATAAAGGGATGCAATAAAGCATTTCTTATCTAAATAGGTATAATTTATGAACTCGATGCTAGACAAATCTAATCAACTTGAGATGGCATTAAATTTAATATTGTTTTCAAATGAACTTATAATAAGTTTTCATCTTATTAAAAGTCCATTCTCAGATTTATCTTCTACAAGATAAAAACCAATAAAAAAAAATTGATTTATAATTTTATTTATACTATTAGAATAATATACTGCTAGTGAAACAACCTTAAAAAATGTAATTCTGAGTCATAGTAGTGATTGGATCTATTGCTAACCCCAACATGGTGGATGCTACTACACATATCATGATACTAAGTTCAATAACATTTTTTGATGTTAAAAAACACGAAAAATTTGTATAATTTTTTGTATAATAAGTTACTTCCTCGTTCCGTTTAGTTATTAACAACTTAATTATTTTTAAATAATAGTATATTGATATGACACTTGTGAAGAGTCCTATCAAAACTGATGAATATAGACCCGCTTGCCATCCGCACCAAAATAGGTAAAGTTTTCCAAAAAAACCCGATAATGGGGGAACACCTCCTAGAGATAATAGACATGGGGCAAAACAAGAAGCCAGTAAAGGATCTTTAGGATATAATCCTGCGTAATCCCGAATATTATCTGTTCCTGTGCGCGAACTGAATAATATGGTACAAGCTAAAGTTCCTAAATTCATAAAAATGTAGAACAACATGTAAGTTACCACGCTTGTATATCCATTGGAGTCTCCAGTGATTACTCCAATCATAATATATCCAATTTGACTTATTGAGGAATATGCAAGCATACGTTTCATGCTCTTTTGAGTAATTGCAATAAAATTACCAAGTACCATACTAGAAATAGCTAATATTTCTAAAACCAAATGCCACTCGTTTGATGAGAAGGGAAAAACAATATTTGAGATTCGAATAGCTAAAGCTGAAACTGCTACTTTTGAAACGACAGAAAGAAAAGCAACGACTGGAGTTGGGGAGTCAGAGTCGAAGAGAAGATCACTCATTCTCTCCTCCCATTCAAAACCGTGCATGAAACTTTTATCTCACACGGCTCCTGAGTAGTGTAAATAGTAAGAGGAAATATATCTTCTTATTACCCTCCTCGCGTATGTAAAAAAAAAATGTAATTTATTAATGCTATATATAATTACAAATTGTTAACTTTTCGAGGAATCCTTTATCAGTGGTTCTTATAGTAAAATACTCACTCGTTTAATTCCAGGTTTGGGACGAACGAGAGAACCATCCAATTTTATTTGTTTCCAATAGCCACGAATTAATATCTTAGGGTGATTGATTCCTCACTTGACGGATGCCTTTCCTGTACACCTGCAGTTTTTGAAGGATAAAAAATTACTTAGTGGCATCTGCATAATAAAAATTTAAATTTGTACTTCTTTCTCGTCAGAATCACCCGTAATAATTGACTCGCAAAAATTTTATTCATAAAATACTAATTGCTTTTCACTTTGCTTTACCTGGGTCATCCCGACAGAAGTATTACAAGAACCTTAAGTAAAAGTTATGCGTCAATCCGAGTTGGAATAATAGTTTTTTATCTTACGTGTCTAGAGATTCTTTTCATGCTCAGAATAAAAAAAATGAATTTTTTTATTTTTTTTTTTTAAGTCAAAAGATTTGTTAAACAAATCGCACTCCTTCATACACGTCGGGAGTCCATTGATGAAAAGGAACTAGAGAGAGCTTAAATCCAATCCCTACCATTATACATATAGGTGCAATCAAAGTTCCTGGAGAGTCAAACATTTGTGTACGCATAAGTCCCTTTGCTATTTCCTGAAGTTGAGTTTGCCCTCCGGATAAACCATATAGCCAGGAAAAACCATAGGTCAAAATGGAAGAACTTGTTCCACCCATAAGTAAATATTTTGTAGTTGCTTCATTAGATCTTATATCTCTTTTTGTATATCCTGATAATAGGTAGGAACATAGACTTAGGCATTCCAAAGATACAAAGATAGTTACTGAATCATTAGCACCACAAAGAAAAATTGCTCCCAAAGTAGCTGTTAGTATGAATAACAAAAACTCTGTTATAACCATTTCTGTACATTTAATATAATCTACGGATAGGGGAACACAAAGTACTGAACATAGTAGAATCAAAAATTGAAATATTTTGCTAGAAGTGTTTATTTGGAAACTACCCATGAAGATAGTGAAAGGTTCTTCCTTCCAATGAAAGAATAAAACTATTGTGCTTATAACTAAACCTGAAAAAGGAATTATGTGTAACCAAGGTGTATTTTTCTCTGCATAGATTAAATCTACTATTATAAGAATAACTAAACTTAGAATTAGAATACACTCAGGTAAAATACTAAGCCCATGTGGGATATATAGATCAAAACTTAAATTCATAAGGAGTGTTATTATCAACAAAATATTGATCTTGTATATAGTAAGCCAAGCAGGGGATATTCCTTCGTCCAGAACATATGGATTAAATAAAAAAAATAAAAAAAAATATTAATTTTTTTTATTTTTTTTTTACCATGCTAAATTTTTAGTATTTCTTACAATAGTAGTATGAATTGAGTAAATAATTTGCCATTTACTATGTAAGCCTACGAAGATAAAATGAACTTATATAGTTCTTACTAGTTTTAATTAATCAATTAATATTTGAAGATTAGCGGAGATGTACAAAAGCTCTATTGGCTTCTGCCACTCTGTGAGTCTCTTCTCTTTTACGTACAGCACCACCACTATTTTTAGCAGCATCCACTAATTCAGAACCTAAATTAGAAGCTATATCTCGACCTGGTCGTTTACGAGATGCTTCCAATAACCAACGAATAGCAAGTGTTTTTCCTTGTGTAGATTCAATCTCAATGGGGACTCGATAGGTAGATCCACCCACACGTCTAGTTTCTATTGTTACGTTAGGAGTTACTTGGCGTACTGCTCGTCGTAAAATGAATAGTGGATTATACCTGGTTTCCCGTTCAACATTCATCATAGCATTGTAAAGAATTTGATAAGCCAATGATTTTTTACCGTGTCTTAGAATACGGTTAACCAGCATGTTAACCAATCTATTACGATAAATTGGATCAGTCTTTGTATCATTCCGGCGTGACATGATTGTAAAAGAAGTTTTGTAATTTTAATTAAAGTTATTAAAGATTAAAATTTTATTTATGCTTTTTCACTCCATATTTAGAACGTCCTTGTTGACGATTCTTAACCCCTACAGCATCCAGGGTTCCCCGAACAATATGATATCTCACACCTGGTAAGTCTTTAACTCTTCCCCCTCTTACTAATACTACTGAATGTTCTTGCAAATTATGGCCAATACCAGGTATATAAGCAGTAATTTCAAATCCAGAGGTTAATCGTACTCTAGCAACTTTTCGTAAAGCGGAGTTTGGTTTTTTGGGGGTCGTGGTGGAAAAGTCGACGAATAAGTTTCCTTTACTGTCACTCTACAAAACCGTACGTGAGATTTTCACTTCATACGGCTCCTCGTTCAATTCTTCAAATTAAAGAAATTAATAAAATTAAATAATTGTTTTTTTAGACTCGTTTGTGAATAAATCATATTTTTGTTTGAACCCAATACAGATAAATACTAATTTGGTCTAAATAAATAAGTTTTTTTAATCCCTGCTTCAAAGAGTTAATAAATTTTAAATTTAACTTATTATTTTCTGTTTAATACTTTATTATATGTAGTTTTTGATATTACTCCCTTCAATAACAAAGTGAATAGAATTGACGAGTTAATGTGAGCTTATCCATGCAGTTATGCACTATTAAAATAGGAATCAATTCTCATGAAAATTTTGGTGCTTTCTTTCGTGTTTTGGTTGGTTGTTATGCGTCGTCCAAGATAATTTGATGACCCACGTTGAAGTAATATATCTATATTAGATATGATCCGATTGACTGCCTAGAGCTCTTGGATAGCAATAAAGAAAGCTAGCGATTCTGGCAAAGGAAGACAACACTAGGTATTTAAAGTTAATACCTAATAATTGGTTTGGGGAAGTTACTCCCACAGTTACTCCCTTTGACCAACTATCTCATAATATTTAGTTACACAATACATGGTTGAACATCTAAAAGATAAATGGGTTTCGTTTTTAGGATACTATAACAGGGATGGTATAAACATAATGAAAATGATATTGGTAAA